TAGCTGGTTCTCCCCGAAATGTGTTTTGGCGCAGCGATTAATGTTTAAATTTAGGGGTAAAGCACTGTTTCGGTGCGGGCTGGTAAAACGGTACCAAATCGAGGCAAACTAAGAATACTAAATTGTAAAGTTAATCAGTAAGACTGTGGGGGATAAGCTCCATTGTCAAGAGGGAAACAGCCCAGACCATCAGCTAAGGCCCCTAAAAATTACTAAGTGCGAAAGGAGGTGGGAGTGCATAGACAACCAGGAGGTTTGCTTAGAAGCAGCAATCCTTTAAAGAGTGCGTAATAGCTCACTGGTCGAGTAAGCCTGCACCGAAAATGTACGGGACTAAGTAATTTGCCGAAGCTATGGGGTAATTAAAAATTATCGGTAGGGGAGCGTTCTGTTGTAGGTTGAAGCGTTAGTGAAAACGGGCGTGGACGAAGCAGAAGTGAGAATGTCGGCTTGAGTAGCGAAAACATTGGTGAGAATCCAATGCCCCGAAAACCTAAGGATTCCTCCGGAAGGCTCGTCCGCGGAGGGTTAGTCAGGACCTAAGGCAAGGCCGATTTGGCGTAGTCGATGGATAACAGGTAGACATTCCTGTACCACTTTTTATTGATAATGAGGGACGGAGCAGGCTAGTTCAGCCGGATGTTGGTTACCGGTTTAAGCGTTTAGATGTTGAGAAGTAGAGAAAATACTTTGAGTTAAGGCGTGAATAGGAGATACTTAATCGTATCGAAGTGAATGATGTCATACTTCCAAGAAAAGCTCAGACTATCGTAAATATAAAGTGCCTGTACCATAAACCGACACAGGTGGGTAAGTAGAGAATACTAAGGGGCGCGAGATAACTCTCTCTAAGGAACTCGGCAAAATAACCCCGTAACTTTGGGAGAAGGGGTGCCTTATAGGCTGCAATAACAAGGTCCAAGCGACTGTTTACCAAAAACACAGGTCTCCGCAAAGTCGCAAGACAAAGTATGGGGGCTGACGCCTGCCCAGTGCCGGAAGGTTAAGGAAGTTGGTTAGCGTATGCGAAGCTGGCGACTGAAGCCCCGGTGAACGGCGGCCGTAACTATAACGGTCCTAAGGTAGCGAAATTCCTTGTCGGGTAAGTTCCGACCTGCACGAAAGGCGTAACGATTTGGACACTGTCTCGGAGAGAGGCTCGGTGAAATAGACTTGTCTGTGAAGATGCGGACTACCTGCACCTGGACAGAAAGACCCTATGAAGCTTTACTGTAGCTTGGAATTGACTTCAAACTTTATTTGCGTAGGATAGGTGAGAGGCTATGAAGATCATCTTCTGGGATGATTGGAGCCGTCCTTGAAATACCACCCTGATAATGTGAGAATTCTAACTTTTCGCTGTGAATCCAGCTGAAGGACAGTTTCAGGTGGTCAGTTTGACTGGGGCGGTCGCCTCCCAAAAGGTAACGGAGGCGTACAAAGGTTTCCTCAAATCGGTCAGAAATCGATTGTAGAGTGCAAAGGCAAAAGGAAGCTTGACTGTGAGACCTACAAGTCGAACAGGGACGAAAGTCGGTCTTAGTGATCTGACGGTACCGAGTGGAAGGGCCGTCACTCAACGGATAAAAGTTACTCTAGGGATAACAGGCTGATCTCCCCCAAGAGTTCACATCGACGGGGAGGTTTGGCACCTCGATGTCGGCTCGTCGCATCCTGGGGCGGTAGCACGTCCCAAGGGTTGGGCTGTTCGCCCATGAAAGCGGTACGCGAGCTGGGTTCAGAACGTCGTGAGACAGTTCGGTCCATATCCGGTGTAGGCGTTAGAATATTGAGAGGAGTCTTCTTTAGTACGAGAGGATCGAGAAGAACGTACCGCTAGTGTGCCAGTTATCGTGCCAACGGTAAACGCTGGGTAGCTATGTACGGAGTGGATAACCGCTGAAAGCATCTAAGTGGGAAGCCCACCTCAAGATGAGTATTCTTATCTAAAAGATATAAGGTTACGGCAAGACTAGCCGTTTAATAGGTACTATGTGAACGTACAGTAATGTATTGAGCAGAGGTATACTAACAAACCGAATACTTGAATTCAAAAAAACTCTTTATTATAAAATACTCCAAATACTTTGGAGTATTTTATAATATTTTGAGTATAAATATTAGATATAATTCTTGGTATTTTAGCATAATGGAACCACTCTGACCCATCTCGAACTCAGTTGTGAAACGTTATAGCGGTGAAAATACTAGTAGGGCAGCTTGCTGGGAAAATAACTCAATGCCAAGATTATATAAAATAGACAAATTTATTTACTTTTATTCATATTTCAGCGCTTCGTATCGTAGTGTCTCTTCAATAATCACAGTTTAATAATATTATTCTCCTATTGTTCGGTAGGTAAAAATGTTTCTTTTTTCTAAAAGCGGGTAGGCAGAATCGAACTCCCATCATTAGCTTGGAAGGCTAAGGTTTTACCACTAAACTATACCCGCAAAAATTCTTTATAAGTTCCTATACATAATTATATGGTATATTTAGAAACTTGGCTAGTGTTGTTGCTTTTTCTTCTAATGTGAATAGAGGCATCGGTTCCCCAACACCGGTTAAAGGAATTCTTCGTTTATCAATGGTCACTAAGTATATCGCTCGTTTAGGATTAATACCTTCCTTGATTTCTACCTCGATCGATTTTATTTCGTTAATTGGGTAACTTAATAAAATATTTCGATTATTGCCAGGGAATCCGCGTCTTACTAATCGAATCGTCGAACTTGAAAGATCAAATTCATTGTAACCACCACCAACGTCCCAGACAATTATTAATATTAAATAAATACTAACTAATACGGCGCCGGATCCGTAAACAAGCATTAGAATACCTTGTGGGATAAAATCTAACTCAACAGGATTTGCGAAAGGTAATAAATTAACTTTAAAGTAGCTTGAACAACTAGCTAAAAGGAAACCTACACCCCCAATAGTTAGTAGAACTATCCAAACATAATTTTCAATACGCCGTGACCCAATAATATCTTCACGCTTTATAAGATCTGTTTCCATGCTACTTAAAAATGTTGCCTAAAATGTGTGTTTTTTGCCAAAAACACGGGTGTTCTTGGCAAACTAAGTATAAAGGTTATATAAGTTTGATTCCCTTAAAAACAAGGAATAAACCCGAAGCTAATGCAAAAACAAAAGCTAGTAATAAAACGTAATCAATAAAAATAGTCATAATTCTATTTTATATTTCTTTTAATGTTGTTATATAATACATTATAAATGCAAAGTACTAGATAGCGGAGAGTAAAGTCCTGTAATTAATCTTATTTTTAATTCAAATTGGATTTTACTAAGTATAATGTAGATATTGAGATTCAATTAAAAGGATAGAAAATGAGTAAATTTAGTTTTGTTGGTCCTTATGGTGATGATCCTTCAGTTGGTCATTTATCAACACCGGTAACTACTTCAATGATAACACGAACATTGTTAGGTAATTTACCAGCTTATCGAGTAGGTTTATCAAGTCTTTTACGTGGGCTAGAGGTTGGAATGGCCCATGGCTATTTTTTAATTGGCCCGTTTTATAAATTAGGCCCCTTACGTAATTCCGAAGTCGCACTTTTAGCAGGTTATTTATCTGCTGTTGGTTTAATCATTATTTTAGGTTTAGCGCTAGCTTTATATGGTACGACTACCTATCAAGAAGAAACGTTGGTTTCGGGTGATATTTTACAAACGAAAGCAGGTTGGAAAAAATTCTCGGGTGGCTTCTTTATAGGGGCACTTGGTGGCAACACCGTAGCTTTTTTATTGTTGAGCCAAATATAATCTGAATTCCATTTAGGTATTAGAAATTTGCGTTTACTCAATTATTTGATACAATAATTATGTATCTAGAATTAAGTTTTATAAGACCATACCAATGTGTCAGGACTGAAAGGTAGCAGCACAATATCGGTTGCGTAAGTGCTTGATTTTAGGTACAAAGATAATATACAGGAGAGAGGGGGATTCGAACCCCCGGTACAGAATACTGTACAATAGATTAGCAATCTACCGCTTTCGACCACTCAGCCATCTCTCCATTTTTTTCATTTTAGCTCTGGCGGGACTTGAACCTGCGACCTTGGGCTTATGAGTCCCCTGCTCTAACCAACTGAGCTACAGAGCCGTTTAATATTTATAAATTTAACTATATAGTATCAATCATTAAATCGAAGTGTCAATACTTGAGGATTGCTTATAAGCTGTAGTAATAACAAAGTTAATTCTTCTTGGCTAATTTCACGGAAATTTAGAAAATACTTGTTTCTCTATTTTTACTTCTGTTGTAAAATTTAATCGGTTAGGCTTGAAAAAAGTGTTTTTAGGTCAACATACATTATAATATGTTTATGTTATAAATATTTAAACGGATTGATTAAAATATATGTTAGTATTAGCAAAATTACCGGGTACGTTCGCACTTTTTAGTCCACTTGTAGACGTATTACCTATTGTACCTGTCCTATTCCTTTTATTAGCTTTCGTATGGCAAGCAGCGGTAGGTTTTAGATAATCCGTAGTACATATCTTTACTCACCCCTTTATTCATTATTAAATGAAAAAAAAGAATAGGGCTCATAGTTTATCGAATTTTGTAAAATATTACAGTTTTCGATAAACTATTCATATAATTTTTTTAATTCTCCAAAAAAGCTAGTGAAGAGACTTGAACTCCCGACCGGCTGATTACAAATCAGCTGCTCTACCAACTGAGCTACACTAGCTATACAAGATAATAACACAATTTTTGAAATTTTGCTACTAAAAATCCCAAAGCTAAATGGAGATAGAAATTTCATTTAGCTTTAGTTCTTTTTATTTATTTTGTAAAAGTAAATAGTCAAAAGTTAGAGGATCATTAATTATGATTTCTGATAACATTTTTCTATTTATTGCAATTTTATTTTGTTTAAATTTTGAGCACACTTGACTATACGTCGTACCATGTCGTCTAACTTGACTATTAATACAAGTTATCCAATTTCGACGTTGTACACGTTTAAAAAGTTTACGACTAACATAAGAATAACGTCGTGCTTTCATCACTTGTTGATTAGAAACACGAAACAGACGCGAATGTGCGCCTTTATAACCTTTTGCTAATTTTAAAACGGCCTTACGGCGTTTACGTGCAACATTACCTCTTTTAATCCGGACCATATTGTTATTTTAATTGAAACTTAATATGGGAGCATAATTGCTATACTTTTTGAATCACCTTTTGCGGCAACTCCCATAGTGGACATATGTCGTCTTTGTTTTGGTGATTTCTTTTCTAAAATATGTGATTTGTACGGTCGTTTAAAAATAAACTTCCCATTTTTTGTTTTACGATACCGTTTATCGGCTGATCGTCGGGTTTTTAATTTCGACATAGCTAATTTAAAATGTTTTAATTTACTCCGCTATATGAAAATATAACATATATATCTATAATTTACAATAAAAGGGGCTTAACCTAATTATTGAAGCAAAACCAGCGAAAAATAAAAAAAAGGATTCCGGTAGTATAGTGGTTAGTTAGAATGCTTGTAAAAATTAGGGACGGAACATTCCCTAATTTTTTTATTCAGTTACAGATTACCTTTATTAAATGCGATAAACACAATTACTGCAGGTCCTGCTGCAAAAATAAGAAATGTAGATAATAGTTGTCCAATTACTTGCCAATTAATCATAGAAACTGTTTGTCTTTAATTATATAGATAAAGTGGAACTATATGTACCTTAACTTTATCGACTATATCAACATTATAATGTATGTTAAACAAAAATTAATTAAACAACGAACTTTTTTTTCGTTTTTGAAATATTTCTGTATAATATAAACGGCGAAGGGTTGCTAACTCAATGGTAGAGTACTCGGCTTTTAACCGATAAGTTCTGGGTTCGAGCCCCAGGCAACCCACTATACCATGTCTTACTTTAACGTTGCTGCGTATTTATAATGCAATTTACTATAATATGTGTATATTATTAGTTAGAATACCCCCAAGGGAATTCGAATCCCTGTTACCTCCGTGAAAGGGAGGTGTCCTAGGCCTCTAGACGATGGGGGCTTGTACACTTAATATTAAGTTAGAATACGGTTATTGTCAATAAACATTTTAAAACTTTATTATAAATACATATGGAAGACGTATTAGCAAAGGTATATTTGGCCCTTGTTTTTGGAATATTATTATTAAGTGCTCTTTTTTTAGGGTATCAAATTTGGTTAAACCAACAATTAGAAAATAATTTAGATAAATTTCGTTCAAAAAAGACAACAGATAAGAATACTTATGAGAATTTGTTTAAACTAGGTCAGCTTTATTTACGTAAGAAAATTTATAATAAAGCAATTGAAGAGTTTAGAGCATGTTTTAAAACGTGGGATAAAAATGATAAATTAGGAATCGCCAGTTTATTTAACACGTTAGGGTTTACTTACTATCAGTTGAAGGAATACGATATCGCGGTGTACTATTATAAAATTGCGTTAACCGTAACCCCTGATTACGTTACAAGCTTAACCAATTTAGCGTACCTTTATCAAAGCCAAAATCAAACGTCAGAATTACAAAGTGTTTATAGTAAATTAATACTTTTTGAGCCTGATAGTAAAAAAACACGGGATATACAAGAGTATTTAGCTAAACGGATACGGAATTAATTCGGAATAGTAGGATTTGAACCTACGACATTCTGCTCCCAAAGCAGACGCGCTACCAAGCTGCGCTATATTCCGTTTATTGGATTATATCATAATATATTTCTACACAAAAGAAAAAAGTATAAATTTTTTGTCTTTTGTGTAAATTATGGTATTACGAAGGGGTTATGTACTTTCATCCACTCTTCGTTGTTCTTTTCAGTTGGAAAGTCCAATTAAATGTTGGTTAGCTTACCCATTTATCGGCAACTAGATCAATAGCTCCCTGTTCGTTTTTTACGTAACTTACTGTCGTAAAGCCTAAATTTGTCAGCTCTTTATTCAGTAGTTCTGATGCATACATTTGATTAACTTTGTCTAGGAATAAATCCATTGACCACGGTTGTTGCCAAAAACTTGTATCGGCAACTAATTCATACTCTTGACCATTGAAAGCAAAACCAATATCAATCGAATTTGCCTGATGGATTACTAACTCCGCGTTATGTGTTTGATCTTGGTAACCACGAAGAGGCACGTTTACTTTTTCCCAACTAACATCTAATTGAGTTAGTACACTTTGTAACGTCGCTAAGTCGCGTATCGAAGTCTGAATTCGGGTAAAATGTGACATTGCTATTTAATTTTTTTAATATTCAACTCGTAGACCTGAAGATCTAAACCATACACTTCAAGTTGTACTTATGTATATATGGGGCTAGAACCTAAAAAAAGTAATCTACATTTATCATTATAAAGAATAAATGCGTATAAAACCTTTTAACATAAAAATTCTTTTTTATGCTGTAGAATTACTTTTTCTTTTTTGTCTTTTTGTTCGACACTCTAACCATTCCAGTGTTATAATATGACGTATTCCTTTAGCTTTTTTCAAGTGTTTTTCTTACCGTTTGTAGGTGCGACATTGGTAAGTGTCGTGTATCGTTTTTAATATCTTTAGGTAATTAACACAACATCGATCCTGGAGCAAGAGAGGGTAAAAATAAAAGCTGCGCGACAAAAGTCGTTTTTATTACGGTACTCTGTCTTTCATTTATAAAACAACTGAATTTTTTGAAACTACTTATAATATCGCTTTATTATGGATAAACAGTTATTTGTTACTACAATCCCCCATTTTGCAGAAGCGAATTTAAATAGCTTTTGTTGGTTTTTAGAATCTGGACTATCCGATGAATTGCGGAATTTTTCATCGGCGCTAAATTTAAATCAAAAGTTAAATATAAAAATATATAGTGATGAGTTTATCTTAAAACGACCGAAATATTCAGCCGTTCAATGTAAACGTTATGATCTCACTTATGCGATTCGTCTTTATGTGCCTATTGAATTAATAGAAGAAGATAGTGTTAACGAGTGTTTAGCATTCTTTGGTGAAATACCTTTAATGACAGAGGAAGGAACTTTTATTATTAATGGTTGTGAAAGAGTAATTATAAATCAAATTATTCGCAGTCCTGGTATTTATTATCGTCGCGAAGCACAGGAGAAAACATTACAATACAGCGCTACACTAATTTCGGACCGTGGCTCGTGGTTGAAATTTGAGTTTGAGACAGGCACGGTACAAATCCGTTTAAATAAAACAACGACTGTTGATTTCTATCAGTTGTTGGAGACGTGTGGATTAGTTGGTGACGCGTATGCGGATGCTACGTTTAATTTATCGCCATTAAATAAACCTATTCAACAAAAAAGCTTGAATGAGTCGAAATTAACGCAAGATTTATCGACTATTCTTAACTCGGCTGCAAAAACTGAAATAACTTCCGATAGTAGTTTTTTACAAATTTTTAATGAGAAGATATATAGTTTGGGAAAAATTGGCCGAAAAAAACTAAATTCAAAATTAGGTTTGTCAATTTCGGATTCCGTTACACGAGTAACGATTGAGGATGTAATAGCAATTTCGAATTATTTAGTCAATCTTCATGGTAATAATGGTGAGTTGGATGATATTGATAATTTACGAAATCGACGAGTCCGTTCGATCGGTGAATTACTCCAAATACAATTTGGTATTGGTTTAAGCCGTTTAGAGCGTTCCATTAATGAACGGTTAGTTATTGCTAATCCACAGACCTTTAAGCCAGCTACGATAATAAACCCTAAGCCCATTATTGCGTCGATTAAAGAATTTTTCGGTTCGAGTCAGCTTTCACAATTTATGGATCAAACGAATCCCATAGCGAGTTTAACGCATAAACGTCGTATAAGTAGTTTAGGTCCTGGTGGACTAAATCGTGATCGCTTGTCTTTAGCAGTACGTGATATTCACCCAAGTCATTATGGGCGTATTTGTCCGATCGAGACACCTGAAGGCCAAAATGCCGGAATTATTGCGTCTTTATCGTGTTATGCGCGAATTAATGAATCTGGTTTTCTTGAAACACCTTTTTTCAAAGTAAAAAATGGAAAAGTCCAAAATGACGAGCTTCCTACATATTTAACGACAGAAGAGGAAGAATTAATTCTTACCGCACCAGCAGATCGTGTTTTGAATGAAAATTCGACAAGTTTTAAACAGCAATTAGTACCTGTACGGTACAAAAATGAATTTAGCTTAGTACCGATAAATCAAGTAAAATTAGTTTCAGTTTCCCCGCTTCAAAATTTCTCAATTGCTACGGCATTAATTCCCTTTCTAGAGCATGATGATGCCAATCGTGCATTGATGGGGTCAAATATGCAACGCCAATCGGTTCCTTTGTTATACCCTCATAAACCAATTGTTGGGACCGGGTTAGAACATCAACTTGCGGCGGATTCTGGTGCAGTGGTAATAAGTAAATTCGCTGGAGATGTAAAATATGTTTCTTCACGGCTTATTAGTATTCGCACAAATGAAAATGATGTAATTAATTACAAATTACAAAAATACGTGCGTTCGAATCAAGATACATGTGTTAACCAGCGTCCCATTGTTTGGCCAAGTGAAAAAGTCGAATCCGGCCAAGTAATCGCTGATGGCCCAGGCACAAATGGTGGTGAACTAGCTTTAGGACAAAATCTTCTAGTTGCTTACATGCCTTGGGAAGGGTACAACTATGAGGATGCCATCTTAGTTAATGAGCGTTTAGTTCAAGAAGATTTGTTCACTTCAATTCATATTGAAAAATTCGATATGGAAGTGCGTCAAACATCTTTTGGTGTTGAAAAGATTACCCGGGATTTACCCAATATTACTGATGATATTATTTCTAACCTAGATAGGAATGGTATTATTTGTAAAGGGACATTTGTCAAATCTGGAGATATTTTAATTGGAAAAGTCACTCCAAAAGATGAAACAGACCAACTTCCTGAAGGTAGGTTATTACGAGCAATTTTCGGGGAAAAAAGTAAAAATGTGTCCGATACATCATTACGTGTACCAAAAGGAACTTCTGGTAGAGTAATTAATGTTCGTGTATTTCGACGAACAAAAGGATACGACCTGGCTGATGGTTCCATTTCTTTAGTTCGAATCTTCATTGCACAAATTCGAAAAATTCAGGTTGGTGACAAAATAGCAGGTCGCCATGGAAATAAAGGTATTGTTTCACGTATTCTTCCACAACAGGATATGCCTTTCCTTCCTAACGGTGTCCCCGTAGATATTCTTTTAAATCCCTTAGGTGTTCCGTCGCGAATGAATGTGGGACAAATTTTTGAGTGTCTGTTAGGTTTAGCAGGTTCAAAGTTGAATCGGAGATTTAAAGTTATGCCTTTTGACGAAATGTACGGCGTTGAAACGTCCCGAAATTTGGTCAATCGCTATTTAAATATGGCGGCAGCAAAGTCGCAGGAGCCTTGGGTTTTTAATTCATATTTACCCGGTCGTGTTGCATTACGTGATGGCCGAACTGGGCAGTTGTTTGATAATCCTGTGTTAGTTGGAAAAACATACATGTTGAAGCTAATTCATCAGGTGGATGATAAAATGCATGCCCGTTCGACGGGTCCGTATTCTTTGATTACACAACAGCCTTTAGGTGGAAAATCTCGACATGGTGGGCAAAGATTCGGTGAAATGGAAGTTTGGGCATTACAGGCTTTTGGTTGTGCTTATACTCTTCAAGAATTGCTAACACTTAAATCGGATGATATGGAAGGAAGAAATGAAGTTTTAAATGCGATTGTTAAAGGTTTACCAATTCCTCGTCCGGGGATTCCCGAATCCTTCAAAGTTTTAATACGTGAACTACATTCGCTTGGTTTAGATATATCATTGTACAAAATGGACAAAGCATCGCGTGGTCAAACAAATGAAACTGAAGTTGATTTACTAAGAGATTATGAGAAAAATTTAAAGCGTTCTTTGCCGCTTTATACAACGTTATAATATTTTCATCCAACCCCAACTAAAAAGGAAAGCATATGACAAAATTTAATGAGAGTTTTGATTATATAAAAATAAATCTTGCATCTCCTGAGCGTATCAAACAATGGGCATGTCATACTTTACGCGATGATCCTACTGCTGGAGAAGTAACAAAATCAGAAACTATAAATTATCGTACTTTTAAACCGGAAATGGGTGGTTTATTTTGTGAAAAGATTTTTGGTCCGGTTAAAAGTTGGGAATGCCATTGTGGAAAATACAAACGTATTCGTCAGCAGGTATTGATATGTGAAAGATGTGGTGTTGAAGTAACGGAATCACGTGTACGTCGTCATAGAATGGGATATATTCAATTAGAATATCCTGTTGCCCATATTTGGTACGTTCGAGGATTCCCAAGTTATCTCTCTTTATTGTTAGGGATAAAACGTAGGGAATTAAAAGAGATAATATATTTTAATGAAATCAATTTTCGTCAATTTGATAATAAATTGTTAAATTGGGCGAAGAATGTTTACGGGAATCAAAAACCGCGCGCGGGCGCGGAATTAATTTTTGATTTATTATCGAGTTTAGATCTTGAAAAAGTTGTTGAAGAGTGTCGAACAGCTTACCGCACCGCATCTGCTTCAGATAAAGAAAAAATAATAAAAAGGGTACGAATTTTAGAGAATTTTATTGCTACTAAGTCGAATCCAACTTGGATGCTACTTTCGGTTATTCCTGTTTTACCGCCGGGTTTAAGACCTATGGTTCAGTTAGAAGGTGGACGTTTTGCAACTTCAGATTTAAATGAATTATATCGCCGTGTTATAAACCGCAATAACCGTTTAAAAAGATTCTTTGCTATTTATGCTCCTGAAATTATTATTCGGAATGAAAAGCGAATGTTACAAGAAGCTGTAGATGCTTTAATCGATAATGGTCATCGTGAGAAGAAAGCCGTGGGTTTAAATAACCGCCCCTTAAAATCTTTATCTGATATTTTATCCGGGAAACAAGGTCGCTTCCGTCAGAATCTTTTAGGAAAGCGTGTAGACTACTCTGGTCGATCTGTAATTGTTGTTGGCCCTGAATTGAAATTGAATCAATGCGGGTTACCATATGAAATTGCTTGTGAATTATTCCAACCGTTTTTAATTCACCGTTTGATCCAACTTGGGTATGCAGGGAATATGAAAATTGCAAAAAGATTAATCCAAGAAAAAGATATTCGAATTTGGGAAGGGTTACAAAATGTTTTAGATGGATTCCCTATCTTTTTAAATCGTGCACCTACTTTACATCGATTAGGTATTCAAGCTTTTGAGCCCATTATTGTTGATGGACGGGCGATAAAATTACATCCTTTAGTTTGTCCCGCGTTTAATGCCGATTTTGATGGAGATCAAATGGCTATTCATGTCCCTTTATCAATTGATGCTCAAGCTGAGTCCTATCTATTAATGTTAGGACCCAACAATTTTATGTCGCCAGCAACCGGTGAACCTATTCTATTACCAAGCCAAGATATGGTTTTAGGTTCGCATTATTTAACGTCTCAGAATCGCCCGTCTGCAAAAGGGAATCACCATTATTTTGCAAATATGGATTCGGTTTTACAGGCTTATAATTGTGACAAAATAGCTTTGCATAGTTCAATTTGGTTAAAATTTTTAGGTCAAATTCAAACGTCTACAAAACCTGTTTTATTAGAGACGACTCCTTTGAATGATGGAAGTGTGTTGTTTACGTATACGGACCGTCAAATCCGTAAAAAAGCAGGTGAAATCTTAGTTACATATATTTTAACGACACCAGGACGTGTTTTATTTAATAATTTACTTAATTCTGTTGTGGCATGAGCATAAAACAAGATATTTTTTACAATAAAACAATAAATAAGAAAGAACTGAAATCTATTGTTCATTCTACTTTTCAATCATATGGAATTATTAAAGCAACAAATTTAGCTGAAAAGTTAAAGAAAACAGGTTTTGCTTTTGCTACACAAGCAGGTATCTCAATAAGTATTGAAGATTTAAAGGTTCCTCCAACTAAGGATACGCTTTTTGCAAAAAACAATACTCAAATAAATCTCGCATATTTTTATGAAAAACGTGGAAATATTAATGAAATTGAGCGTTTTCAAAAAGTTATTGACACTTGGCATACGACTAGTGAAATTTTAAAAAATCAATTAGTTGATTTTTTTAAAACTTCTGATCCATTAAACCCGGTTTACATGATGGCGTTTTCCGGCGCGCGAGGAAATTTATCGCAAGTGAGGCAATTGGTCGGTATGCGGGGTTTAATGTCTGATCCCAATGGTCAAATCATTGATTTGCCGATTAAGACAAATTTCCGCGAGGGGTTGAGTATTACCGATTATGTGATTTCTTCGTACGGTGCCAGAAAAGGGATTGTTGATACGGCTTTACGAACAGCGGATTCCGGCTATTTAACTCGCCGTTTAGTAGATGTTGCCCAACATGTTATTATTCGTGAATTAGATTGCCAAACAAAAAATGGCGTTAGATTAGCTTACAATCCCGACCAAAATTTAGAAACACGTTATTTAGGCCGGGTTTTAGCCCAACCAGTGATTGATCCTATTTCCAAGCAAATAATTTTGGAACGTAACACAACTTTAACGGTCGCCGAGCTTAAAAAAATAAAATTTTCCACAAATTTTGTTTTACGCTCACCACTAATTTGTGAGTCGAGCCGTTCTATTTGTCAAAAATGTTATGGTTGGAATTTATCGCAAGGTCAACTTGTCGAATTAGCAGACGCTGTTGGTGTGATTGCAGCTCAATCTATTGGTGAGCCGGGTACCCAATTAACAATGCGAACGTTCCATACAGGTGGTGTATTTACAGGTGAAAGTAGTAATCAAATTCGGAGTACCGTAAGTGGTCAAATTTTATTTTCGGCAAATTTAAAAACTGTAACATCGAGAACAGTATACGGTGAAGTGTTGCTAAAAGCTCAAAATTCTAGCGAGTTTTTTATTTTTGATGCTGATCGAAAAACATTAAAACGATATCCGGTAAAACCGGAGATGCTTATATTTGTTGATAACAAAAGTTTTGTAACAGTTGGTGATGTTATTGCAGAGTTACCTTTGGCTAATAAACGTACGACTACACAATTAAAAGATGTTTTTACGACCGTCTCTGGCGAAGTTCAATTTCAAAATATACAAGTAGCAAAAAACAATAATTTAATTGACAATGGATTAATTTGGATTGCTGAAGGGGAAATTTATGATTTATTTCCTTCGATGCTATTGAAGATGCGGGGTTCTAAGATTGTTAAAAATAATGCGATTGCCCAAACAAAAATTATTAGTCCAATTGGGGGGATGGTGAAGTTTTCTCAAAAAAACTCAAGTGCGGGCCGATTTGTGATAACGCCCCCATCAATTTTTATATTGGAATGCGTCTATAAAACTTCCGAAGATAATTTATTTTTATTAAATGCCGATAATAAACTTTTTACTTTACATACTGAAAATGATAAATCGTTCGGGCGAAAAGTAACAAATAAATTTACTCTCGTTACTCCGCATATCGCTTATTACTCACGTGTTCGTATTGGGTATGGAGGTCACGTACAAAAATTATCGACGTTGTTACTTTGCCCTGAAAAAATGGACGTAAGCTCATCGAAACGCCCTCAGACAGATATAGAATCGTTTTTAATTGAAACCTCCGAAGATAATTGTAATTGGGATAAAAAAATTGTTTATCCAGGTGAAGTGATCTGTGATTCGATTTCAATTTCAAAGTTATCATATTGTTATTTAACAAGTGTTAATGATAAAAAGTCTCGTTTATTCATTGTCCCGTTAAAACAAGGAATTATCCCAAAATCCCCGACCGTTACAGAGAAGTTTACGCATTCGTTAGCTGAAAAAGTTGAATATTTAGTACCTTCTTTAAAAGTTGAACACGGAGCTGTAGTATTAGCTTCGGAAGCTTTCGCTGAGGTGCGATTAGAGTTTTCAACACCGGCTGTCACACACTTAAAAATGGGTAAATCCCGATTACAATTTATCTCTTTAAGTAAGAATGCGAGAAAAAGATTAGCACTTTTTGATCTTTATAAACTACCCTCAAACTTTTCTGGTTCAAAGAATCTTCAAACGTCAGTTTCCAATTTTATTAGTGAAAACCAGTTTATTGATCCTTATTCAGTAATTGCGACATTAAATATAATCGCGGCTGATACTCTTGCTATCGAAAATGTGAAAAATGTAAACAATCAACCTAACCGTTTCTTAATCTCTTTATCAAAGAGTTATAAAGAATGTGCCCCAATTTCTTCAGATTTGAGTAAGTTTCTGGTAATTGGAGACAAAATGAGTGATGGAAATATTTCCGATTATTCTGGTTATGTGATTAGAGACCAAAAAAGCTCTCACGTAAAGATTCGTCTAAGCACTCCATTTTTTGTTTCGCAAGGAACGCGTATTTTGATTAACCACGGTTCTTTAATTAGACAAGGCGAATCACTATGCCAATTAGTTTACACTCGTGTGATAAGTGATGATATTGTTACGGGTTTACCACGAATTGAGCAATTACTTGAGAGTCGTTTAGAAAAAAATCCGTGCGATTTAAATGAAAGACCGGGTATTGTAAAGAGTAAAAATAATGATCAAGTTACTGTTATTGAAAAGCGTGAAACGCGAATTTATAACCTATCACAAACAGTTCCAAGTTTTCTAAAAAAAGGTGAGCTTGTTAGGGTTGCGCAACCAGTAGATACACGTTTAATTCACCCACATAATGTTTTAAATGTTTATTTCCAGTATTATCGTTCGTTTTATGAACTTGAAAAAGCAACAAAGCGAAGTGTAACAAGTATCCAAATTTTATTATTAAATCTTGTGCAGGATGTTTACCGTTCCCAAGGTATTTATATTTCAGATAAGCATGTTGAAATAATTGTCCGTCAAATTACTTCAAAAGTTAAAATTCTGAAATACACAAGTGAAACTACGTTCCCCGTTGGGGAATTCATAGAATTTGAACAAGTTCAATACGTGAATCGGGCGTTCCATTTGACGAAAAAACCAATGATTGAATACGAACCCGTACTATTAGGAATTACGAAAGTGTCTTTATTAACCGAAAGTTTCATTTCGGCCGCAAGTTTCCAAGAAACAACGCGTATTTTGACACAGGCGGCAGTTGAAGGGAAAGTTGAATGGTTAAGAGGGTTAAAAGAGAACGTTATTTTAGGACGTTTGATTCCTGCTGGTACAGGGTTTAAAGCTTTTAATAGTACCTCAATGTTAAATGTGCGTTTAGACTAAAATAATTACTCCTAATATGGTATGATATATTTATAAATTATATTTATAAGAAACCCCTATGGCTGAGATTAAAATAGCCCAACTTTTAAAAGCAGGTGTTCACTTTGGACACAAAACACCTCGTTGGAATCCTAAGATGTTCCCATATATTTATATGGAAAGAAATGGAATCCATATTTTGGATTTAGTTCAAACATCGCAACTTTTACAAGAAGCTTGTGATTTTGTACAATTAGCTGCCGAGCAAGGCAAAACTTTTTTATTTGTCGGCACGAAACCCCAAGCTGCAGAATTAATAAAAGAAGAAGCCTTACGTGCAGATTCTTTTTATATTAATCATCGATGGTATGGTGGTTTATTGACCAATTGGCAGACTGTAAAAGGGCGTATCCAAACTTTGCATACGCTTGAGGCACAAGAAGAAACGATTTTTCCAACCTTGCCAAAAAAAGAATCTGCTTCGTTACGTAAAGAATTAACTAAATTACGTTCACAATTGAATGGTGTTAAAAATATGTCTGGTGTTCCGGATATCATGATTGTAATTGATCAAAATTACGAGTTAACAGCAGTTCGTGAAGCTATAAAATTAAATATTCCGATTATTTCAATTTTAGATAGTAATTGTGATCCAGATTTAATTGATATTCCGATCCCGGGAAATGATGATGCAATCAGCTCAATTAAAATTATTTTAGAAGCGTTAACTGACAGTATTCGTTTAGGACGTCAAGTATAGTCTGACCATATACTAAAATCTTAAATAGGAGACTTTAAAAAGTCTCCTATAAATTCTTTTAATTTTACAATCTTTTTATGCTTTTTTGTATTTTAGCACTTTAAAACCACTTATGTTTAGTATAATGATATTGTTAAGAAATACTGAGAAGATAGAAAGTTTTGTACTAATTTTTTTAGGGACTTCATTCTGTCATGTCAGGTTGTAAGTATTTATTTATTTAAAAAAAGTACCCGATGGATTTTATAAATAATTCGATACTTCTTGCAGGTGTAGAAATCGGAACCCATTATTATTGGGATATTGCAGGATTTGCAATACATGGACAAGTATTTATTGTGAGTTGGGTTGTAATAGGTTTATTACTAACAGCAGCTTTCTTAGGTGCTAATGATCCAAAGCGAATTCCAGAAAGTTGGCAAAACTTTATGGAAGCAACGGTTGAGTTTACACAAGATATTGCACGTAATCAATTAGGTGAAAGTTCGTACCGAACTTGGTTACCATTTGTAAGTACAATGTTCTTATTTATCTTTGGTTGTAACTGGGCAGGTGCTATTATTCCTTGGAAACTTATTTTGTTACCTGAGGGAGAATTAGCTGCTCCAACAAATGATATTAATACAACTGTTGCATTAGCATTATTGACTTCTTTAACTTACTTCTATGCAGGTTTTAGAAAAAAAGGTCTTGGCTATTTTAAGCGTTATTTAGAGCCGACGCCAATTTTATTACCAATTAACATTCTTGAAGATTTCACAAAGCCTTTATCTTTAAGTTTCCGATTATTTGGTAATGTTTTAGCGGATGAGCTTACAATATCTGTTTTAGTATTATTAGTACCTTTGTTTATCCCATTACCTATTATGGCATTGGGTATATTCGCAGGTTCTGTTCAAGCGCTAATTTTTTCAACATTAGCGGCCGCTTATATTCATGAAGCTCTTGAATAATACGGTGTAACATAAATAAACAATTAAAATTAATTAAATAAAGGAAAATAAAATTATGGATTCAATTATTGCTGCAGCATCTGTTATTGGCGCTGGTCTTTCTGTTGGTTTAGCTGCGATCGGTCCTGGTATTGGTCAAGGAACAGCAGCTGGTCAAGCTGTTGAAGGTATTGCACGTCAACCAGAAGTAGAAAATCAAATTCGTGGTACTTTATTATTAAGTTTAGCCTTCATGGAAGCCTTAACTATTTACGGTTTAGTAGTTGCATTAGCACTTTTATTCGCGAATCCTTTTGCTGGTTAAGACTCATTAGCGGGATAGGTATTTTCCTATCCCTGGCATTTAGTTAACATCTTATTAAATTATCTTAACTGCATAAATTAATGTTTTTTGAAATTTTTCAATCGTTAAGCTCAACGATGGGTGCAGGGGGACTATTTGATTTCGGCGCTACATTACCGCTTCTTGCTATTCAGTTTTTAATTTTAATGTTTGTTTTAAATACAATTCTTTATAATCCGTTATTAACGGTTATGAATGAACGAAATGAATATATCGTTTCGAATTTAACAAAGTCAGCAAAGTTAATTGCTGAAACAACTGAGATTAAAACGACGTACGAGAACGAAATCCTTGAAGCACGCAAAGCTGCACAATTAGAAATTACCCAATGTCAAAAAAGTTATAAAGAACTTTTTGATATTGAATTGAACAAAGTTCAAGAACGATATGATTCCATACTAGCGGAATACGATTCCACTTTAGCAAATGAAAAGGCATCTGCTTTAACGAAATTGGAAACGGAGATCGAATCCATTAGTGAGCAAATTTTAGGCAAAATTTATGTCTAGAAGGGTCTTTTTTGCGAATCTCTAACATTTAACAAAAATTGAGGGAATATGGAAAATTTATTATTGTTAAGTGTCAGCCTTAATACTGATATTTTTGAGGCCAATCTTATTAATATTGTACTTTTAGTAGTACTTTTATTTAATGTTGTTGGTGACGCTTTAAAAACGTCAATGCTTGAAAGAAAAGAAAAAATTCTAAGCGGAGTTCAAGATGCTGAACAACGTTTAAATGAAGCATCTGAACGTTTAGCAGAAGCAAAAACTCAATTAGAACAGTCAAAGCTTGTCATTGACAAAATCACAGCCGATAAAGAAGAAACACGCCGTACCCTTGCGTTTAGTAATGGTACACGAGTACAAGAAGAATCTGTTCGTCGCGCTGATTCGGCAAAACTTGCTGTAATGTATAAGAAGCAGCAAGTTTTGAGAGAAGTAAAAGAACAAGTTTCTACATTAGCTTTAACACGTGTTATTACGACATTAAAAGATGATTTAACACTTGATAAGCATCTTGCCATTATTGATAATGGCATTGCACGTATAGGAGGACAGTAATGGCAAGTCAAATTTTAGTTTCAAAAATTTCTGAACCTTATGCAGATGCTCTTTTAGAGTTGGCAAAATCAAACAATTGTGTTGATGCTATTACTGCAGATGTAAATGATTTATTAACTTTTCTTACATCAGTTCCGATCTTAGCTAGTTATTTCGAAAATCCTGTAATATCACTCGACAAGAAAAAGGAACTAGTAGAGACGGTAATGGGTGAAAAATTAAATCCGTTCACTCTAAAGTTTTTACTATTCTTAATCGATCGTCGTCGTATCGCATTTTTTGAAACTATTGGTGAAAGATATTTAGAATTAGTTTACGAATTTGCTGATATCAAAATCGTCACTGTACAAACTGTTGTCCCATTGAGTTATCGCCAAGAACGTCGTATTATTCGTGAATTAAAAGAATTCACTGGTGCGAAAGAAATTCGATTAATTCGAGAGGTTGATAAAAGTATACTAGGTGGTTTAGTTATCAAAATTGATTCACAAGTAATTGATATTAGTTTGAAAGGACAATTAAGACAAATATCAAGTAGTTTAGACACTACGCTTGTTCTCTAAATAATTAAAAACGAAAAACAAAATAACTTAGATTAAAACAACTATGGTTAGTATTCGTCCAGACGAAATTAGTAATATTATCCGTCAACAAATTGAAACATACGGTCAAGAAATCAAAGTAGATACTATTGGTACTGTATTACAAGTTGGTGATGGTATCGCTCGAGTTTATGGTCTTGATCAAGTAATGGCTGGTGAGCTATTAGAATTTGAAGATAAAACAATTGGTATTGCGTTAAACTTAGAAAATGATAACGTTGGTGCGGTTTTAATGGGCCAAGGTCGTGAAATTTTAGAAGGTAGTACAGTACGTGCTACAGGTAAAATTGCACAAATTGAGGTTTGTGACGAAATCAAAGGTCGTGTTGTTAACCCATTAGCTCTTCCTATTGATGGTAAAGGTGATTTACCTGCAGGTACGGATCGTTTAATCGAGTTCATGGCTCCTGGTATTATTAGTCGTAAATCAGTTTGTGAGCCTTTACAAACAGGAATTACCGCAATTGATTCTATGATTCCAATTGGTCGTGGTCAACGTGAGCTTATTATTGGTGACCGCCAAACAGGAAAAACGTCAATTGCGTTAGACACGATTATCAATCAAAAGTCGGAAAATGTAGTTTGTGTTTATGTAGCAATTGGACAAAAAGCTTCGTCAGTAGCACAAGCGGTAACTGTATTAAAAGAGCGTGGTGCTTTAGATTACACAGTTATTGTTTCAGCTTCAGCTGATGATTCTGCAACATTACAATATATTGCTCCATACACAGGTGCAGCAATTGCTGAGCATTTCATGTATAAGGGTCAAGCAACATTAGTTGTATATGACGATTTAACTAAGCAAGCACAAGCTTACCGTCAAATGTCATTATTATTACGTCGTCCACCAGGACGTGAGGCCTACCCAGGTGATGTATTCTACTTACATTCACGTTTATTAGAGCGTGCAGCTAAGTTAAGTGATGCGTTAGGTGGTGGAAATATGACAGCTTTACCGGTAATTGAAACACAAGCCGGTGATGTATCTGCTTATATTCCTACAAACGTAATTTCAATTACGGATGGTCAAATCTTCTTATCGGGTGACCTATTTAACGCCGGTATTCGTCCAGCGATTAATGTAGGTATCTCAGTATCACGTGTAGGTTCTGCTGCACAAATTAAAGCTATGAAGCAAGTAGCTGGTAAGTTAAAATTAGAATTAGCGCAATTCGCTGAGTTAGAAGCTTTCTCACAATTTGCATCTGATTTAGACCAAGCCACTCAAAATCAATTAGCTCGTGGACAACGTTTACGTGAGTTATTAAAGCAAAATCAAAATTCACCTATTCCAGTTGAAGAGCAAGTAGCTGTGATTTACAGTGGTATTAACGGTTACATCGATGATGTTCCTGTAGATCAAGTAAAGCAATTCGCGGTAGAATTACGTGATTACTTACGTGTTTCTAAGCCAGCATATGGTGAAGCGGTACGCTCAACTAAAAAGTTTGAAGCAGAAGCGGAAAACATGGTTAAGGAAGCGATTACTACTGTTAAAGAAAAAATGGCAATTAGCTAATATTGTTAATTCTTAGTATCATAGCCACCTATTCGTTAGAATAGGTGGCTGCATTTCTCGTTTTAGTTATTTTCTGTTTCTAGTTAAGTTTTTTTAGTTTCCATAAATCGACCTTTAACATATACTTTATATGTACAGTTTTATATGTACGTTTAATTTTTTAAAAATAAAAAAATGTTAAAATTACGTTTAAAACGTGGTGGGCGAAAGGGTCAACCTGCGTATCGTGTTGTAATAATGGAATCAAATTCACGTCGTGATGGACGCCCTATCGAGGACCTAGGATACTATAATCCTATTTCAAAGAAATTTTTAGTGAGTTTTGATCGTATTTCCGTGCGTTTAAAACAAGGTGTTCAACCCACTCAAGCAGTTAAAAATTTATTGAAACGTGCGGGTATAGCTGGTGTTTAACAGCCCGCTCATATTTCCATTTACATGCAAGTAGAAAGAAAAATGGTAAATTGGGTAAAATTAACATATCTACATAAATCGAGATATATTAATTTTACCTTTTTTAATTGTATTCTAGTCTTTGTTTGAAACTACTAAACATTCCGTTGTTAAAATCATACTTGCAATGGACGATGCATTTTGTAATGTTGTTCGAGTAACTTTAGCAGGATCAATAATACCTTTTTCGTACATGTTTACGAAGGTCTCATCAAATGCGTCGTAACCCATTTCAAAATCTTGTTCTTGTAATAGATCAATTATTAAAGCGCCATTTTTACCACCGTTTTCTGCGATGCGTTTTAAAGGTGTCGTAATTGCTTTCGCAATAATTAAGGCTCCTAGTAATTCTTCTTCTTTTAAACTATTTTTTGCCCAATTTTTTAAATTTTCCGACAAATGCGCAAATGTCGCGCCTCCACCCGGTACAATACCTTCTTCAACAGCTGCACGTGTTGCGTTTATCGCATCTTCTAAACGTAATTTCTTTTCTTTCATTTCAGTTTCAGTAAGTGCACCTACTTTTATAACAGCCACACCGCCTGAAAGTTTTGCAATACGATCTTGCAATTTTTCTTTTTCATACGCATCATCTGAAAGATTAATTTGTTTACGTAAATTTTCGCATTGTGATTGAACTTGTTCTTCCGTCCCTTCGTTTATGATTGTTGTACTATCTTTTGTTATGATTACTCGTCGCGCTTCACCCAGTAAATCTAATGTAGCACTTTTTAAGCTATAGCCAGCATCTTCGGTAATTAATTGGCCATTCGTAAGAATTGTTATATCTTCTAAACTTGCTTTACGCATTTGACCAAATCCCGGAGCCCGCACAGCAGCAACGTTTACGATTCCACGTAATTTATTTAGTACTAATGTTGCTAATGCTTCTTTTTCAATATCGTCTGCGATTATAAGAAGAGCACGTTTAGTTGGTGTTACTTGTTCAAGAATTGGGATTAAATCTTGCTTAACGAGAGTTATTTTTTTATCCGTAGCTAAAATATAAGGATTCTCAAGAACAACTTCCATTTTTTCTGGGCGGTTAACAAAATAGGGTGAGATAAACCCTTTTTCAAAACGCATCCCTTCAGTAACTTCTAGTTCAGTGGTAGTAGATTTTCCTTCTTCAAGTGAGATTATACCGTCACGTCCAACTTTTTCTAAAGCATCAGCAATCATTGCCCCGACAGCTTCATCATTTCCCGCTGACACAGCCGCAACTTGACTTATTGCGTCCATATTTTCTATGGGTTGCGCAAACTCATTTACTTGTTCAATTACATATTTTGTTGCTTTTTCGATACCAATTTTTAGAGTTATTGGATTTGCTCCTGCTGCAACATTTTTCATTCCCTCTTGAACAATTGCATGTGCTAATACCGTTGATGTAGTTGTTCCATCTCCAGCGACGTCATTTGTTTTTGAAGCGGCTTGACGGATTAATGCTACACCAGTATTTTCGACAGGATCGTCTAATTCGATTTCTTTGGCGATTGTTACTCCATCATTAATAATTTGCGGTGAACCATATTTTTTTTCTAACACGACATTACGCCCACGTGGGCCTAAGGTCACAGCTACGGCCTCTACCATAATCTGCATTCCTTTTTCTAATGCTCTACGAGCATTGTCTTGGTAAAGAATTTTTTTACTCATTATCTTAAATGTTAATGTATCATCTTATTAAATCAATTATATAACATACATAAGCGCTTGAGCTACTTATTGCGTAAAAAAATTTCAACTAAATAAGTGTGCTTGAATCATAAAGGATTTTGTTATACAAAAAACGAGTAAATTTGCTTTTTTTATTTTTTCTCGTTAAAATAAAAAAAAAGGAAGAGGCGTAAACAAACAATCATATTTCATTAAAAAAGGATAAATAATATAGTAAAATCTGTTGGTATTGATTTAGGTACTACAAATTCAGTTGTTGCTACAATTGAAGCAACACAGCCTACGGTAATTGTTAATGAGGAAGGTTACCGCACAACAACATCGGTTGTTGCATATACAAAGACGGGTCGTCTTCTTATTGGACAAATAGGAAAACGTCAGAACATGTTAAATCCAGAAAATACGTTTTATTCAGTAAAACGTTTTATCGGTTCTAAAATGACTGATCTTGACGAAGAATTTACAAAAATGCCGTACAAAGTTACAGCGGATGAAAATTCGAACATTCTACTAGAATGTCCGGCAATGGACCGTAGTTTTAGACCAGAAGAAATTTCTGCGCAAGTTTTACGTAGTTTAGCCTCGAATGCTGAAAAGCACATAGGTCAAACAGTGGATAAAGCAGTAATTACGGTTCCTGCTTACTTTAATGACTCTCAACGTCAAGCAACACAAGATGCAGGTAAAATTGCCGGTTTAGAGGTATTACGCATTATTAATGAACCCACGGCAGCATCACTTGCTTATGGTCTTGATAAAAATACAAATGAAGTTATATTAGTTTTTGATTTAGGTGGTGGTACATTTGATGTATCAATTCTTGATGTTGGTGATGGCATTTTTGAAGTTTTATCAACTTCAGGTGATACACGTTTAGGTGGAGATAACTTTGATAAATTAATTATTGATTACTTATTAGAAGAATTCACGAAAAAAACTAGTATTGATTTATCAACAGATCCAACATCTTTACAACGTGTTGTTGGCGCGGCGGAAAAAGCGAAAATAGATTTATCAACATTAGTTCAAACAACTGTAAAACTTCCATTTTTAATGGAAGGTACCCAACATTTGGAAGAAATAATTACGCGTGAAAAATTTGAAGAGATTTGCGGTGATTTAATTAGTCGTTGTCGTATTCCTGTCGAAACAGCTTTACGTGATGCTAATTTATCAAAAGATCAAATTAATCAAGTTGTTTTAGTGGGCGGTTCAACACGAATTCCCGCAATTCAAGCGTTAATTAAAGATGTTTTAGCAACTGAGCCTAATCAATCGGTAAATCCTGATGAAGTTGTTGCAATTGGTGCGGCAATTCAAGCAGGTATTTTATCTGGTGAAGTTAAAGATATTTTGTTATTAGATGTCACTCCTCTATCTTTAGGAGTTGAGACATTAGGTGGTATTTTCTCACCAATGATTCAACGTAATACGACAATCCCTACAAAAACCACTGAAACATTCTCTACTGCCATGGATAATCAACCTAGTGTTGAAATCAAAATTTTCCAAGGAGAGCGTGAATTTGCCAAAGATAATAAAAGTTTAGGTGTTTTCACTTTGAGTGGAATTGAGCCCGCTCGTCGTGGGATTCCACAAATTGAGGTAACTTTTGACATTGATGTAAATGGAGTTTTATCTGTTACGGCACAAGATAAAGGGACCGGTAAACAGCAAAACATAACGATTTCTGGTGCTTCAAATCTTGATCAAAATGAAATTGATAAGATGGTAGAAGATGCAGAAAAATTTGCAGAAACAGATAAAGAAAAGATTACTGAAGTAGCATTAAAAAATCAAACTGATATGCTTTGCTATCAACTTGAGAAGAAAGCGGAGCTTCTAGATTTAACGGATGAGTTAAAGGAAACTGTTAAAACAACGGTTGAATCATGTCGAAACTCTTTACAAAGTGACGATTTAACAAATTTACAATCGGAGTATGAACAGTTACAACAAGTCTATGCTCAAGTAATGGGTCAAACAAAGTCTGATGCTTAATTAAAGTAAGGTTTTGTCTATATACTATCTACTAATATAAACATTAGTAGATAGTTTCTATATTCTTAACCGGGATTGACGGGACTCGAACCCGCAACTTCCGCCGTGACAGGGCGGTGCTCTAACCAATTGAACTACAATCCCTTATTTTATCATCTAATTTTAATAGGAGAGAGAGGGATTCGAACCCCCGGTACCCAATGGGTACATCTGATTTCAAATCAGGCGCATTCGACCAACTCTGCCATCTCTCCAATAAAATCTATCTGACTAATTAATAATATATCAAATAAGTTTTATTTTTGTCACTATCAAATCTAAATTAAGTTAGCTCTAATTTAACTTTCAAAAGTTCCTTTTCCAGAGAATTTAACAGCAACTGGATTTGGATTTTTTCCGATAGAAAATTGACGATTATTCGCTTGAACTCGCCCTTCATTAGATTTTTCAGGAAATACTCCATCTTTAGGATGTAAGTATTGTACTTCACCACTTGGGAAAATACGATAGATTTTATAATCAGTTATTTTAAACGTTCGTAATTGTGTTCCTAACGCTAAGCATTGTTCTTTTCGCGCTAAGTACAAAAGATTTTGCCCTGTACGCATAATTGCAGCGCCGCCTGTTGGCATTTCAAAAATTTGAGATTTTGAGCTACTCCATGTAATTGCATATTTTTCTTCAATTTGGGCTGCGCGTAACCATCCTCCAGTACTTCCACCAAATAAAGGTGTCTGAATTTGTGAATCTAATGTCATACTTTTTTATTTAAGAGCTCTCTACTAAATACGGTTAAAATACATTATAACTGAGTATTGCTAAAATAATATTAAATTCTTTAATTTATCAATCTAATAGCGGAGAATGGATTTGAACCATTGGCCTTCGGGTTATGAGCCCAACGAGCTACCAAACTGCTCTACTCCGCGATATAATTATAATTATATCATATTCTAAGAAATTTTTGTAAAATATTTAGTTTATTAGATAATTCTCCTTAGTAACGAATCTTCATGTCTGATGTAAAAAATAAAGGCGTTTCCACTATTGATCAAATAGTGAGTCAGCCGTATAAGTATGGTTTTGAAACCGAAATTGAAAAGGAGCGTATTCCCGTTGGTTTAGATGAGAATACTGTTCGTTTACTTTCTTCGAAAAAAGGCGAGCCTGAATTCATGTGCCAATCGCGCTTGCAGGCCTTAAAGATTTGGAAAAATCTAGATGAGCCTAATTGGGCAGAATTACACCATCCGGAGATTAATTATCAGGATATTACGTATTACTCTGCCCCTAAGAAAAAAAAGAAATTAGATAATTTATCTGAAGTCGACCCTGAATTATTGAAGACATTTGATAAATTAGGGATTTCGCTAAATGAGCAAAAACGACTTTCAAACGTAGCTGTTGATGCTGTATTCGATAGTGTTTCAATAGCTACCACCTTTAAAAAAGAATTGGCAAAAGCTGGGGTTATCTTTTGCCCTCTCTCTGAAGCTGTTCAACAATATCCGGAATTAATAAAAGCGTACTTAGGAAAAGTCGTACCTGCCGGTGATAATTATTTTGCGGCATTAAATTGTGCCGTTTTTAGTGATGGTTCATTTTGTTATGTCCCGAAAAATGTTAAATGTCCTATGGAATTGTCAACATATTTTCGAATTAATGATGAAGAATCAGGGCAATTTGAACGCACCTTGATTATTGCTGAACAAAATAGTTATGTTAGTTATTTGGAAGGTTGTACTGCACCACAACGTGATAAAAATCAGCTTCACGCAGCAATAGTGGAGTTAGTGGCTCTTGAAAATGCTGAAATTAAGTATTCTACTGTGCAAAACTGGTATGCTGGAAATGAAAAAGGTCAGGGTGGAATTTATAATTTTGTTACAAAACGTGGGTTGTGTTCTGGCAAAAATTCTAAAATCTCATGGACACAAATTGAAACGGGATCAGCGATTACCTGGAAATACCCAAGTTGTATCCTAGTTGGAGATTCTTCTGTTGGTGAATTTTACTCGGTTGCTTTAACAAATAATTATCAGCAAGCAGACACTGGAACAAAAATGGTGCATATCGGTAATAATACAAAGAGTACTATTATCTCAAAAGGTATTTCCGCAGGCAATTCGAAAAATAGTTACCGCGGTTTAGTTAAAATTTCACCGAAAGCAAAGGGTGCACGGAATTTTTCACAATGTGATTCTTTATTAATTGGTGATAAATCAAATGCTAATACGTTTCCCTATATTGAAGTAAAAAATTCAACAACTAAAGTGGAACATGAGGCCTCAGTTTCAAAAATTGGTGAAGAGCAATTGTTTTATTTCTCACAGCGTGGAATCGAGGTTGAGCAAGCAATTAGTTTAATGATTAGTGGATTCTGTCATGATGTTTTCTTAAAATTACCTATGGAATTCTCAGTAGAAGCTGATAAATTATTAAGTTTAAAGTTAGAAGGTTCAATTGGATAAAGTCCCTTTTCATAATTTGAAAACATGGACTTTGGATTAGATTTGCTCATATAAGGAAATTTAGATAAATTAAAAGAAATGTATTCACCTCAGACACAATATATATATTGTGTCTGAGGTGAATATGTTTTAATGTATTTTTATAATCTTAATCGATTGGACGCATACTTAAAACTGGCTCGTTCTCACGGTTGATACCTTTCTCGAAACCAGCAGCTGCCGCACGTGCACGACCAGAATGCCACCAGTGGCCTACTAATAAGAAGAAAGCTAAGAACCAGTGTGAACATGTTAACCATGAACGTGGTGATACGTAGTTTACTGAGTTAATTTCAGTTGCTACACCACCTACTGAGTTTAATGATCCTAACGGAGCATGAGTCATGTATTCAGCTGCACGACGCTCTTGCCAAGGTTGGATATCGCTTCGAATTTTATTGATATCTAAACCATTTGGACCACGAAGTGGCTCAACCCATGGAGCACGAAGATCCCAGAAACGCATAGTTTCACCACCAAAGATAACTTCTCCACTAGGTGAACGCATTAAGTATTTACCTAAACCAGTTGGACCTTGTGCTGATGCTACGTTAGCACCTAAACGTTGGTCACGAACTAAGAATGTGAAAGTTTGAGCTTGTGATGCTTCTGGTCCTGTTGGTCCGTAGAATTCACTTGGGTAAGCAGTATTGTTGTACCATGCGTATGTTGCAGCAGCGTAACCCATTAAAGATAAAGCAGCTAAACTGTATGATAAGTAAGCTTCACCTGACCATACAAAAGCACGTCGTGCCCATGCAAATGGCTTTGTAATAATGTGGAAGATACCACCAGTAATACATAAGACACTAACCCAAATGTGTCCACCAACTAAATCTTCTAAATTATTAATAGAAATAATCCATCCGTCTCCACCAAATGGTGACTTTAAGACATAACCAAAAATAACAAAAGGGTTTAAAGTTGGGTTTGTAATTAGACGAACATCTCCACCACCAGGTGACCACGTGTCGTATAATCCACCAAACACAGTTGCTTTAAGAACTAATAAGTATGATCCAATTCCTAGTAAACATAAGTGAATACCTAAAATTGTTGTCATCTTATTTTTATCACGCCAGTCGTAACCAAAGAATGGGAACGATTCTTCTAACGTGTCAGGACCGATTAATGAGTGGTAAATACCACCAACACCTAAAACAGCTGATGAAACTAAATGCACAACACCTACAACGAAGTATGGGTATGTGTTTACAATTTCACCACCAGGGCCTACACCCCAGCCTAAAGTAGCTAAATGTTGTAATAAAATACAACCTTGCTCGTATAACGGCTTCTCTGGGATAAAGTGCGAAACTTCGAAAAGTGTCATTGCACCACACCAGAATACCATTACGCCAGCGTGCGCAACGTGCGCACCTAACAATTTACCGGATACATTGATTAAGCGGGCATTACCCGCCCACCAAGCAAAACCTGTCGATTCAATATCTCGACCAATTACATTAAAGGGCGTTTCCACGTGGTAAAACCTCCTCAGGGAATATGAAGTTTTCATGCGGTTGGTCTTGTGCAGCCATCCATGCGCGAATACCTTCGTTTAATAAAATATTTTTTGTGTAGAATGTTTCAAATTCAGGATCTTCAGCAGCGCGAAGCTCTTGTGATACGAAATCGTATGCACGTAAATTTAAAGCTAATCCTACAACACCAATAGCACTAGTCCATAAACCAGTTACTGGAACAAATAACATGAAGAAGTGTAACCAACGCTTGTTAGAGAAAGCAACACCAAAAATTTGTGACCAGAAACGGTTAGCCGTTACCATTGAGTAAGTTTCCTCTGATTGAGTTGGTGTGAACGCACGGAATGTGTTTGCGGCATCACCATCTTCAAATAAAGTGTTTTCTACTGTAGCACCGTGGATAGCACATAATAATGCACCACCTAAAATACCAGCAACACCCATCATGTGGAATGGATTTAATGTCCAGTTGTGGAAACCTTGTAAGAATAATAAGAAGCGGAAGATTGCTGCAACACCAAAACTTGGTGCGAAGAACCAACTAGCTTGACCTAATGGGTAAATAAGGAAAACAGAAAGGAAGATTGAAATCGGTCCTGAGAATGCGATAGCATTGTACGGACGGATACCAACTAAACGAGCAATCTCAAATTGACGTAAACAGAAACCAATTAAACCAAATGCACCGTGTAATGCGATGAAAGTCCAAAGGCCACCAATTTGACACCAACGTGTAAAATCACCTTGTGCTTCTGGTCCCCATAATAAAATAAATGAGTGTCCCATACTATTCGCAGGTGTTGATACTGCGGCTGTTAAGAAGTTACATCCTTCTAAATACGAACTAGCAAGTCCATGAGTATACCATGAAGTTACAAAAGTTGTACCTGTGAACCATCCCCCTACTGATAAGTAAGCACATGGGAAACATAAAAGACCTGACCATCCTACGAATACGAAACGGTCACGTTTTAACCAGTCATCGGCTAAATCAAAAATTCCGCGCTCTTGGTTTTGTCCTACTGCGGCTGTCATAATAAAAAGCTAAATACTAATCTTTAAGTAACCTTTCTTTTTTAAATTACTTTTCTTTTCGACTTTTTTCTAAGTTCTCTTATTATTGTAGTGCAAAATTACGTTTTTGACCCGATAAAAGTACGAAAATATTTCTTACTTCTCAGGTTCTTTTTGTCATTAAAAGCGAATTCTAACTGAATTCTCTTGTAGAAATAAAAGCTTTTTATTAATGGGGGTTGTTTATTTTTTTAAAATGCGATATAACTTCAATAGCCGGGATAGCTCAGTTGGTAGAGCAGTGGATTGAAGATCCTCGTGTCAGCAGTTCGAATCTGCTTCCTGGCATTTTTTAAACTTAAGTGTTTGTTCACGGTTTTTTGCAGTAATATTATATGTATACATATTTGGATTAATTTAGTAGATCGTAAGTGTATTCACACATTTGTGAAAATGAGTAATCCCTAAAAAAGCAGGTCAGTATTTATATGTACGTTGCTTTAAAAATATTATGTTGTCAGGTTATTTAGGCCTGTATACTCGTGAAGAAATTTTAGACCTGGAAAAGTCTATTTTTTTGTTAATTAAGTGTTTTTTAGTAAAGGAAAAATTAAAATATGGATGATTTTAAAACATACTTGTCTACTGCACCAGTATTATTAACGGTTTGGATGAGTTTTACGGCTGGTATTCTTATCGAGGCAAATCGTTTCTATCCTGATGCCTTATTCATTGGTTAACAGAACTCGCTACTTTATTTGTTTAAAACGTGCGAACAAGCATTTATTAGGCCTTTCGTGACTTGCTTTGTTCACACTCTATCTAACGTAAATTTTTGATGTTAGATGGTTTATTTAACATAGTATACGTAACTTATAGACGTTACTGCATTTTATCCCTATGATGTTAGATATCAATTGTGCAATTTTTGAGACAATTGTTTCTAGTTTTAACGTTAATTATAATTTCTCGATACCATGCCGTTAGGAATCTTAGGTAATAAAATTGGTATGACTCAAATCGTTGATGATTTGGGAAATTTAGTACCAGTTACGATTTTACGCGCCGGGCCTTGCACTGTAACTCAAATAAAAACAGTGGAAACGGATGGGTACAGTGCTGCTCAATTAGGGTACGCACAAGTTACTTCAAAAGTTTTAACAAAGCCGCAGATCGGCCATTTGGAGAAAGTTGGTGCACCGCTTTTACGTTATTTGCATGAGTACAAAATTAGTGACACTAGTGAGTTATCATTAGGACAAACTATTGGTGTTGATATTTTTTCAGCTGGTAGTGTTGTTGATGTTACTGGTAAGAGTATAGGTAAAGGTTTTGCTGGTTTACAAAAACGCTACAATTTTGGTCGTGGTCCTATGACACACGGTTCAAAAAATCATCGCGCACCAGGTTCTATTGGTGCTGGTACAACTCCAGGTCGAGTATACCCAGGTAAAAAAATGGCTGGGCATTTAGGCGCAAAACAAGTTACGATCAAAAAACTAAAGGTTTTAATTGTTGATGCAGAAAATAATTTAATTATTGTAAAGGGAGCCGTACCTGGTAAACCTGGTAATTTAATTAGCATCCAACCTTACACATTTAGTAACTAAATAGTTTAATTTTATGGTTAGTAAATATGAACATAATGTAGCACTATTTTCAAGCGCCAGTAATTCGCTGGATGAAGATGCGTTACGCTTACACCAAGGTATTTTAATTGATGAGATTAAACAAATTTCAACAACTAAAAAAGCACTTTGGTCATTAGAAGATAAAAAATATACTTTTCTTGCTTCACCATTTGTTACAAAAGAATGGATGAAACGAGCAATTGAAATTTGCTTTAATGTCCGTGTTATTAAGGTAAATACAAGTAATTTACCAACCAAGAAAAAACGTGTCGGTAAATTTATTGGCTCAAAAGCCAAATTAAAGAAAGTTATTGTTACACTGGATCCGAATGATGAAATTCCATTATTCTCGGATATTTAGTTTTATGCACCTTTAATAATTTTTCATGGTTATCAAATTATACAAACCAAATACACCCGGGACTCGTACTCGGGCAATTCTTGATTATAGCGATTTATCAAAAGTTAAGCCGCAAAAAGCTTTAACTGCCCCGAAATTTAAAAAAGCAGGGAGAAATAATCGAGGTGTTATTACAGTTCGACATCGTGGTGGTGGCCATAAGCAAAAATATCGTATTATTGATTTTCTTCGTAATAAATTCGATACTGTGGGTAAGGTTGCCACAATTGAGTACGATCCAAATCGCAATACAAAAATTGCATTAATCCATTACAGTGATGGTGAAAAACGTTATATTCTGTGTCCTGAGGGTTTGCAAATTGGTGCAGAGGTTCAATCCGGTACAGAAAACGTTCCTATTCAAGTAGGCAATGCAATGCCGTTGTCAATGATTCCTCTTGCAACTGAAATTCATAACATTGAATTAAACATTTTTCAAGGCGGAAAAATTGTTCGTGCTGCAGGATCATACGCTACACTTTTAGCGAAAGTCGGGGACTATGTTACTCTACGTTTACCATCTAAAGAAGTAAGGTTAGTCCATAAAAATTGTTATGCTACAATTGGTCGCTTATCCAATGTTGATGCCTATGGTGTCCGTCTTGGTAAAGCTGGTCGTACACGTTGGTTAGGGCGTCGTCCTGTTGTTCGTGGTGTAGTAATGAACCCTTGTGATCACCCGCATGGTGGTGGTGAAGGACGTTCACCAATTGGCCGCACAAAACCGGTTACTCCATGGGGTAAACCTGCTTTAGGAATCAAAACACGATCAAAACGAAAGTATAGCGATGTTTTAATTATTCGACGTAAAAAATAGAAATAAGTAATGGGAAGATCCATAAAAAAAGGCCCTTTTGTAGCTTATCACTTGTTAAAAAAGGTAGACGCCTTAAATGAACAGGGGAAATTAGAAGTAATAAAAACATGGTCACGTGCGTCAACAATTATGCCATCTATGATTGGACACACGATTGCCGTATATAACGGACGAATTCATGTTCCCGTTCTTATTTCGGAACAATTGATTGGTCATAAATTAGGCGAATTCGCCCCAACGCGAACATTCCGTTCACATATTAAAGCTGATAAAAAGGCTCGAAGATAATTTTATACAAAAATTAAGTAATTTTAGGTTATGGCTATTGAAGAAGTTATTTCGGCCCAAGCCGTTGCACGATACATCCGTATGTCACCGACAAAAGTGCGTAGGGTTTTAAATCAGATACGTGGTTGTACTTATGAAGAAGCATTAATTCTTTTAGAATTTTTACCTTATCGTGCGTGTGAACCTGTTTGGCAAGTTGTACAATCAGCAGCCGCAAATGTTCAGTCTAAGCATGGTTTGAATAAACAGGATTTAATTATTCGTGAAGTTTTCGTAAGTCCAGGACCAGTTTTAAAACGTTTCCGACCACGTGCTCAAGGTCGAGCATTTGCTATTCGAAAACCAACCTGCCATATTACAGCAGTTGTTGGTATTAAAAATTAAATTTATTAGAAAACAATCGTGGGTCAAAAAGTTCATCCGTTAGGATTTCGATTAAATACCACACAAAAGCATAAATCTACTTGGTTTGCTCAAATTAATCAGTATTCATCGTTATTAGAACAGGATGCTAAAATTCGAGAGTACATAACCGCAAATTATGATTCTGCTGGTATTTCAGATATTGAGATTGAGCGTACTTATAAATTGAATAATATCTTTTTGAAAATTTATGTTGCTAAACCTGGTGTTATTATCACTGAGTCAGGTTCAGGTTTAATAAATTTGACAAAAAAATTAAAAAGTTTATTACCGCGTGTTAACAAAATTAGTATTGATGTTTTTGAAGTTGCAGAACCTGACACTCATGCGAATTTGCTAGCTCAATTTATTGCAAATCAATTAGTTAGACGTGTCGCCTTCAAAAGAGCCGTTCGTAAAGCTATAGATCGTGCTCAAGCACAAGATATTAAAGGTATAAAAGTTCAAATCGCTGGGCGTTTAAATGGTGCAGAGATTGCTCGTACAGAATGGGTAAAAGAAGGTCGAATGCCTTTACAGACGTTACGAGCGGAAATTGATTACGCAACCGCATCTGCTAAAACTATTTATGGTATTTTAGGCGTTAAGGTGTGGTTATTTAAAGGTGAATCAATGTCTTAATAACACAAAGTTAAAATTGTTTTGATTACTCAGTATAAATATGCTTAGTCCAAAAAGAACGAAGTTTAGAAAGCAACAACGAGGTCGAATGAAGGGTCGTGCACTCCGTAATAATACGGTTGCTTTTGGCGAGTACGGTCTTCAAGTTCAAGAATGTGGTTGGCTAACTTCACGTCAATTAGAAGCTACGCGTAGAACGATAACTCGTTATACTAAGCGTGGAGGAAAACTTTGGATTAAAGTTTTCCCTGATAAGTCAATTACGGCCCGAGCGGCAGAATCTCGTATGGGGTCTGGTAAGGGTACGCCTGAATATTGGGTTGCCGTTGTTAAACCTGGTAATATTATTTTTGAAATAGCCGGTGTTAAGCCTGACGTTGCTCGCCAGGCAATGAATCTAGCTGCGTATAAATTACCATTAAAGACTAAATTCATTTCGAAAGTTTCTTAGACTCAAAAAAATAGATGGATTTCGTTTAGTCAGAAAACACAAATTAGATTCAAATAACGTACTATGGCTCGTAGACAAAAGATAGGAATTGTTGTTAGCGATAAAATGGAAAAAAGTATCGTTGTAGCAACAGAGACAAGATACAAGCATAATTTATATGGAAAAATTATGTCTAAAACGAAACGCTATCTTGTTCATGATCCAGAAAACACTTGTACGATTGGGGATACTGTTATAGTTGAGGAGCATCCACCAATTAGTGCTAAAAAACGCTGGATTTTTAAAACAGTATTAAAATAAGCATGTAATAATATTCATGATACAACCTCAAACTCAATTAACAATTGCTGACAATACCGGTGCACGTAAAATTATGTGTATTCGTGTACTTGGTGGTAATAAAAATTATGCCAGTGTTGGCGATATAATCATTGGTGTTGTTAAGGAATCTTCACCACGCATGCCCGTTAAGCGTTCAGATATCGTCCGTGCTGTTGTAGTACGTACGCGTAAAACAATTTCACGCAAAAATGGGACGTGTATTCGTTTTGATGATAACGCGGCTGTTCTTATTAATGCACAAAATAATCCCCGAGGCACACGTGTATTTGGTCCGATCGCGCGTGAAATTCGAGATAAAAATTTTACTCGAGTCGTTTCTTTAGCACCTGAGGTTTTATAGTTAGAGTTAGATTTGATATGAGATTAAAAATAGGTGATAACGTAAAAGTTATTTCAGGAAGTGATAAAGGAAAATTTGGGAAGATTACAAGTATTGAGAAGCCGGTTGTTACGGTCGAAGGTATAAATATTAAGACTAAACATGTAAAACCGGCGACAAAAGAAAAATCTGGTGAAATCATCCAAACAGAAGCACCAATAAACATTTCAAATGTTATGTTGTGCGATTCTGAGAATATCGCAAGTCGTATTCGAGTTGTTAAAACTGGAAAAGATCAAGAACGATTTTCGAAAAAAACAGGTAAAAAAATAGATTAAGAAAATGGTTGCAAAACTTAGAAGTGAGTATAAAGAAAAAGTTTTAGGTTCTTTATACAAGTCTTTAAATTGTACAAATATTCACCAAGTTCCAAAGTTAGTTAAAATTAAAATTAATCGTGGGTTAGGTTTGTCAGCACAGAATAGTGCAGTTTTAAATAAAACAATCAATGAATTCCGTGTTATTACCGGTCAACAGCCGGTTGTTACATTAGCTCGAAATTCCGTCGCAAGTTTCAAAATTCGTGAAGAGATGCCATTGGGTGTAACTGTTACTTTACGCGGTGATAAAATGTACTCGTTTTTAGATCGTTTTATAAACATTGCACTTCCGCGTTCTCGCGATTTCCAAGGATTAAATCCGAAAGGTTTTGATAAATTTGGTAACTATACAGTGGGATTGACGGAACAGCTTCTTTTTCCTGAGATTAGTTATGATTCGGTTGATCAGGCTAGAGGATTTAATATTACATTTGTAACAAACGCTAAAACGCGTGACGCTGGTGCAATGTTATTGCGCGAGTTTGGTTTACCCATTCGGGAAAAAATTTAAAGGTAAATAAATCTGTATTTATGGTTAATGATGTTATTTCGGATATGTTAACTCGCATTCGTAATGCTAGTAAGGTTAAGCACCATTTAGTCCAGGTTCCTTTTACGAAAATGACTTTGGCAATAGCATTAGTTTTAAAAGAAGAGAACTTTATTGAAGATTTTCAAGAATTTTCGGAAAATAGTCGTAAGTTCTTATTAATCTTACTGAAATATAAAGGCAAAGGTCGTAATCAACAGCCTGCTATTACAACGTTAAAAAGGATAAGTAAACCCGGGTTACGAGTGTACTCGAATGTTAAAGACTTACCGGTCGTTTTAGGGAATTTTGGTGTTGCTTTAGTGTCAACTTCTAAAGGTGTTATGACTAATTTTAAAGCTGCCAAACTTGGTGTTGGTGGAGAAGTTTTATGCTATATTTGGTAGTTATTTTAAAAAAATATATCGCGTTATGTCACGTATAGGAAAGCTGCCGATTACATTACCAAAAGGCGTTACGCTTAAGGTTGATGATAATATGGTATCTATTAAAGGTCCGCTTGGCGAATTAAGTCGTCAAATTCCGCCAGAAATTCTTATTGCTGTCGACGAAGAAAAAGCAATTGTTACAGTTAATGATGATTCTAAACGAACTCGTGCTTTACATGGTTTAGTTAGAACATTAGTAAACAATATGGTTGTTGGTGTTCATACAAAGTTTGAGATTGATCTTGAATTAAAAGGTGTGGGTTACCGTTGTCAAGCAGCAAAAGATAAGGTTACGTTAAGTTTAGGTTTTAGTCATCCTATTGTTTTACCACTTCCGAAAGGTGTGGAAGTAAGCGTTGAAGCTAACACGAATATTAAAGTATCAGGGATTGATAAAGAAGAGGTTGGGTTTATAGCTTCGAAAATTCGTTCGTTTAGACCCCCCGAGCCTTATAATGGAAAAGGTGTTTTATATAAGAATGAAGTCATTCTTAGAAAAGCTGGTAAAGCTGGTAAAAAATAATATTTGTTTCATTCGTAATATATTCTTATGGTTCAGGAAAAAAATACAAATCGTAACAATAACCGTGCCAATACAAATTGGGTGCGGAAAGTTGTTAAAGTACGCCGTATTACTAAAGTAGTAAAAGGTGGTAAAAAATTACGTTTTGGAGCACTTGTTATCATTGGTAACGAAAAAGGTTTAGTAGGTGTAGGTGTTGGAAAAGCAGATGATGTTGTTGAAGCAGTAAAAAAAGCTGCGAATGACGGGCGTCGTAATCTTATTATGGTGCCATTAACTAAAACATTTAGTATTCCTCATGTTTCTACAGGTCAATTTGGTGCTTCAAATGTCCTTTTAAAACCTGCTAGTGCCGGATCTGGTGTAATCGCTGGGGGTTCGGTACGAACACTACTCGAAGCAGCAGGTGTTCAAAATATTATGGCGAAACAATTAGGTTCAAATAATCTTTTAAATAATGCGCGAGCTACTGTTTGTGCATTACAAGCATTAAAAACACTGAAATAATTTTTCAGGGGTCCTTATTTATAACGATAGACATTCATGGGTTTAAATTTTTTAGGGAACGAATCTAAAAGCCGGAAAAATTTAGTAAATAGAATTCTCTTAACTCTAGGGATTATCTTGTTTGCACGATTTGGCACATTCATCCCAATCCCAGGGATTGACCAAAATTATTTATATAAAGAATTGCAAAATAGCCCTATTCTTAATTTTTTCAGTTCTTTTTCACAAGGTGACTTTTTTGTTCTAGGCCCATTCACCCTTGGCATTTTACCAAATATTAATGCCTCGATAACAATGCAACTATTAACTTCGATTTCACCAGCATTGCAAAAATTACAAAAAGAAGAGGGGGTCGCGGGGCAAAAGAAATCAACGCAATATGTGCGTTATGTAACAGTTTTGATTGCGTTTATTTATGGTTTAATAATCGCTTTCTTTTTGAAACCGTTTGTTTTTGGGTGGAATTTAGTACAAGCGTTACAAATTGCTGTTACTTTAACCACGGGTTCCGTAATCATTTTATGGTTAAGCGAACTTATTACCGAAAAGGGTATTGGGAATGGAACTTCCTTATTTATATTTGTAAATATAAGTTCAGCGTTGCCAAAAACTTTAAGCAATTTTAACTCAGTTGCCCCAAGTCTTATTTCAAAATTAGGAATTGGGTTCATTTTCTTTGTTGGACTTGTCAGTATCATTATTGTGCAAGGTGCTTTAAGAAAAATTGAGTTATTATCTGTTAAATCATTGTTACGCGAGTCTACAAATAAACAAAGTAGTTATTTACCGTTTAGGTTAAATCCAAGTGGGATTATGCCATTAATTTTTTCATCAGGTTTGTTAAATGTTATTATCGTTGGGATCAATAAAATTAATCTCTTAAATGGTTTAGCAAGTTTTTCAAACGTGATCTATACAGGTGGCTACTTTATTTTAACGTTGTTTTTCAGTTATTACTATTCGACAATTGCTATTAAACCACGAGATTTAGCAGATAACCTTAAAAAAATGAATTTTACAATCCCTGGAACCCAACCGGGTTTGGCTACAATGCGTTTTTTACAAGAAACATTAAGCCGTTTGGCCCTTTTGGGTGGGTTGTTTTTAGCCATTATCGTCACAGTACCCAGTCTTTTAGCGTTTGTTAACCCCGGTATAAAAGGGTTTGGTATTACCTCATTGATTATTTTAGTGGGTGTCGCAGTTGACTTAAGTCGACAAATACGATTCTACCTAATATCTGAGGTATATGATACTATAAGCTTATAGGAGCTCTTATTGATTAGGGTAGTTTGTTGAGGTTTTCAACAATCTACTGAGTGTTTGATAATGATGAAATAAAAACTCGTTATTGATTATTTATTTAGAAAAAATTATGAAAGTTCGCCCATCGGTAAAAAAGATGTGTCCCAAGTGTCGGGTTATCCGTCGTTTTGGGGTTATTAGGGTTATTTGTCCAAACCCCAAGCATAAACAACGTCAGGGCTAATCAATGAATTATTAATTAGTGGGAGAAAAAAGTGGTTCGTATTTCCGGTATTGATTTACCCAATTCGAAAAGAATCGAATATGCACTTACAAGTGTTTATGGAATTGGTTTAACCACTTCACGTTCCATTCTTGCTGTTGCTGATATTGATCCAAGTAAACGTACAAATGTACTTGGTGACACTGAGGTAATGGCGTTACGTGAAGTAATTGAAGAAAATTACAAAGTCGAGGAAGATTTACGTCGACAAACGAAACAGAATATTGTCCGTTTATCACAAATAAATTGTGTTAAGGGACGACGCCATCGACAAAATTTACCAGTTCGTGGTCAACGAACACGAACTAATTCTCGAACGCGTCGTGGCGCTCGTTTAATGTAATTTTGTTAAATTAACAATTTTCTATGAAATAACTCGTATGGTAGTAAAGACTAAACGGTCAACAAAAAAACAAAAGAAAAATATTGTATCGGGTGTTGTTCATATTAATTCAACATTTAATAACACCATAATTACGATTACAGATTTAGCAGGGAACACTATTTCGTGGTCTTCTGCAGGTAGTGTCGGTTTTAAAGGTGCTCGAAAAGGTACCCCATTTGCTGCGCAAACTGCGACAGAAGCCGCATCGACAGCTGCCATGGGGCAAGGGTTGCGGAAAGTAGAAGTTTTAATCCGTGGACAAGGTTCTGGACGCGAAACTTCTGTTCGTGCATTAGAAGTATTAGGTCTTGATATTGTTTCAATCAAAGATATTACCCCGATACCGCATAATGGCTGTCGACCTCCCAAACGTCGACGTGTCTAAAAATTTGTTTAAAAATGATGCAACAATTTCAATTTGAGAAAATTGAATCGTATTCAAATGATCTTGGAGAACAATCAAGTAGATTCCTACTGAAAGAATTAACACAAGGTCAAGGATTAACGATTGGTAATACATTACGTCGTGTTTTATTAACAGAATTAGAAGGAACAGCAATCACTGCTGTTCGAATAAATGGTATAAATAACGAATTTGCAACAATTCCCGGTGTTCGTGAGGATGTTTTAGAAATTCTCTTAAATTTAAAACAAATTAAATTTACTGGATTAGTAACCGAACCGTTTTTTACACATGTATCGGTACAAGGTCCGCAATTAGTTACAGCAGCAAACATTAGTTTGCCGGATGGTTTGAGTTTGTTGAATTCAAATCATTACATTGCAGCAGTTGCGGAGCAAACAAATTTTGAAATTGAATTAAAAATTGAATCCGGTACTGGGTATAACTTTACGGATGAAGAAAATCGAATCTGTTCTGGAGATTTTTTAAGTCTTGATTCCATTTTCACCCCGGTAAAAAATGTTAATTATCAGATAAAAGATTCGTATAAAATCGATGAAAAGATTACAGAAATTTTAGATCTTGAAATTATAACAAACGGTAGTATTACACCTAACGATGCTTTAAATAAGGCAGCGTTAGTATTACAAACCTTGTTTGGTTCATTAGTTATTGATGAACTACAAACTAATCCAGTTCTGCCCGAACAAACTGAAACTGAATTAGATATCTTAATTGAAGAATTACAACTTTCAGTTCGCGCTTATAACTGTTTAAAACGTGTTAATATCAAAACAATTGCAGACTTAGTTCAGTATTCTGTTAAAGAATTAAAAGATATTAAAAATTTTGGTCAAAAATCAGCTAATGAAGTGGTTGAAAAATTACAAGACCGTTTTGATATATGTTTAAGTTAACAAACACTCCATTAGAATGAAAACGAATCCATTAGCAGATGCTAATAATAAAAAATGGTACGTGATCGATGCAAAAGGAAAAACTCTGGGAAGAGTTTCTACTCTTATTGCAACAATTATAAGTGGGAAACATAAATCAATTTATAACCCATCTTTTAATTGTGGTGATTATGTCATTGCGATTAATGTTGAAGAAATTCAAGTTACCGGAAAAAAAGCAAGTCAAAAAATTTACCGCCGTCATTCTGGTCGACCTGGCGGATTAAAAATTGAGACGTTTGAAAAACTTCAGGAACGTTTACCTGAAAAAATATTGGAAAATGCTGTAAGAGGTATGTTACCAAAAGGGCCTCTAGGACGTGAACTTTATAAAAATTTAAAAGTTTATAAAGGTGAATCACATCCACACACATCCCAAAACCCTGAGTTATTAGTATATAAATAATTTTATGGTAATCGATACATCAGAAAGTAAACCTCTAGCAATTGCTATTGGTCGTCGAAAAGAAGCAACCGCAATTGTACAAATTTATAATGTGGGGGCAAATGAAAAGTCGGCAATACTAATTAATAACTGTCTTGCCGAAGTTTTCTTACAATTTAATGCAGCTTACTTAAATGCACTTAATTTGGGTTTACTACTTTTAAATTTAGATGACAGTTATAAAATTGTTATTAAAACACGTGGTGGTGGACTAACAGGGCAAACAGGCGCTATCCAATTAGGTTTAGCGCGAGCTTTATGCAAAATCGACCCGAATAATCGAGCTACATTAAAAAGCGCGGGGTTATTAACTCGTGATTCACGAAAAGTTGAACGTAAAAAGTACGGTTTAAAGAAAGCCCGAAAAGCTTCTCAATATTCAAAGCGCTAATTAGTAAACAATTAATATTATGCCAAAAAAAGACCTCCATCCTGAATGGTATGAAAATTCAGAGGTGTATTGTGATGGACAATTGGTGTATACAGTTAGTTCAACCAAAGAAAAACTAAATGTAGACATTTGGTCAGGTAACCATCCTTACTACACTGGATCTAAAAAGTTACTTGATACCGAAGGGCGTGTTGATCGTTTTATGAAAAAATACAATTTAGAAAAATAATTAATTCAAAAAGTATTCTCATGCCTACAATACAACAACTTATTCGAACTAAACGACAATCACTAAAAAAGAAAACTAAATCACCGGCTTTAAAAAACTGTCCTCAACGTCGAGGTGTTTGTACACGTGTTTATACTACAACACCAAAAAAGCCAAACTCAGCTACGCGTAAGGTAGCTCGAGTACGATTAACTTCTGGTTTTGAAGTTACCGCCTATATTCCAGGAATTGGACATGAACTGCAAGAGCATGCTTCTGTTTTAATCCGCGGTGGTCGAGTTAAAGATTTACCCGGTGTACGTTATCACATTATACGCGGAACACTAGATAGTGGTGCTGTTAAAAATCGAACGCAAGGACGTTCAAAGTACGGTGTTAAAAAACCAAGTGCTTAATTTTCCCCACCCTACCAAAAAAAGTCAATAAAACATTCTAAATATGTCTCGTAGGAAGATTATTAAAAAACGGTTTCCTTCACCAGATCCAGTGTACAACAATTATCTGGTGAGTATCTTAGTATCCCGTTTAATTAAAGATGGTAAAAAAACGTTAGCCCAAAATATCGTTTGTGATGCACTTGAAATAATTGCATACAAAATGGAAACAGATCCTATCGAAATTTTTGAGAAGGCTGTTAAAAATGTTACACCATTAGTAGAAGTAAAAGCACGACGTTTTGGTGGTGCTACTTATCAAGTACCAATGGAAGTAACAAGTTTTCGTGGATCAAATCTAGCCTTACGCTGGATTGTAAAAGCATCCCGTAAACGAACGGGTAAAACTATTGCTCTGAAATTAGCTGCAGAATTAATGGATGCATCGAAAAGCTCAGGTGACGCAATTAGAAAAAAACAAGAGTCTCATAAAATGGCGGAAGCGAATAAAGCCTTTGCACATTTCCGTTACTAAATTAATTTAGGCTAACTAAAATTACGCAAATACAAAAATAAAAAAAGCAAGAAAAACTTATGGCACGCGAAAAATTTGAACGTAGTAAACCACATATTAACATCGGTACAATTGGGCACGTAGATCACGGTAAAACAACATTAACAGCTGCTATTACAATGACTCTTGCATTAGGGACAGATGGTGCAGCGAAAAATTACGAAGATATTGATGCAGCTCCAGAAGAACGTGCGCGTGGTATTACAATTAATACGGCACATGTAGAGTATGAAACGGAAAATCGTCACTATGCTCATGTGGATTGTCCAGGCCACGCCGATTATGTAAAAAACATGATTACTGGTGCCGCTCAAATGGACGGTGCTATTCTTGTTTGTTCAGCAGCGGATGGACCAATGCCACAAACACGAGAGCATATTTTACTTTCAAAACAGGTTGGTGTACCACATATTGTTGTTTTCTTAAACAAAGAAGACCAAGTTGATGATGATGAATTATTAGAATTAGTAGAATTAGAAGTTCGCGAATTATTATCAAGTTACGATTTCCCAGGTGATGATATTCCATGTGTTGCAGGTTCTGCGTTAATGGCTATTGAAGCAATTAACGCTGATAGTAGTGTAGCACGCGGAGATAACAAATGGGTTGATAAAATCTATGGTTTAATGGATGCAGTGGATGATTATATCCCAACACCTGTTCGTGATACTGAAAAAACATTCTTAATGGCAATTGAGGACGCGTTCTCAATCACAGGTCGTGGTACGGTTTCTACCGGTCGTATTGAACGTGGTACAGTAAAAGTTGGTGAAACTGTAGAAATTGTTGGTTTAGGTGATACACGTGAAACAACTGTAACTGGTATTGAGATGTTCCAAAAAACACTTGAGGAAGGTCTTGCTGGTGATAATGTTGGATTATTATTACGTGGTATTCAAAAAACAGATATTGAACGTGGAATGGTATTAGCAGCAAGCGGAACTATTACACCTCATACGTTATTTGAAGCAGAAGTATACATTTTAACAAAAGAAGAAGGCGGACGTCATACACCATTCTTTACTGGTTACCGTCCACAATTCTATGTACGAACAACTGACGTAACTGGAAACATCAAACAATTTACTGCAGATGATGGAACTGAAGTAGAAATGGTGATGCCTGGTGATCGTATTAAAATGACAGCCGAATTAATTTCAGCTATTGCAATCGAAGATGGTATGCGTTTTGCGATCCGTGAAGGTGGACGCACAATCGGTGCTGGTGTTGTATCTAAAATTGTGTCTTAAAAATTTTATACACTAAAAAATGAGTTCATTAAACAAACATATAAAAACACGCGTAAGATTAGAGTCTTTTGATCATAAATTACTGACTATCGCGTGTAATAGCTTGATTGATGGAATTTCGAGCATTAACGGAATAGCAAAAGGGCCTATTCCGTTACCTACAAAAAAACGTATCTATTGTGTTTTACGTTCTCCACACGTAGATAAAAAATCACGAGAGCATTTTGAAATAAAAATTCATAAACGTCTTTTAGAGATTTATACACCGCAAAATGTCGAAAATATTGCTGATTCTTTCTTAAAAATTGCAATACCTCCTGGAGTATCAATCAAATTATCTTAACTACCACAATTGAATATTATTATTATCAATAACGTTCTTTTAAAGGTATAATTATATTTAACAATACTTAACTTTAAAGTTTAGAAAATAACTAAACGTTTAAAGTTAATTATTTTGTTGTAAGAAAGTCAGCAGAAAAATAAAAATAAGAGAGGTTTTTAGATGGCGTTACCTTGGTATCGAGTACATACAGTCGTTCTTAACGATCCTGGGCGTTTAATTGCAGTACATTTAATGCACACATCACTTGTTGCGGGATGGGCTGGTTCAATGGCGTTATACGAGTTAGCTATTTTTGATCCATCAGATCCAGTTTTAAATCCTATGTGGCGACAAGGTATGTATGTTATGCCTTTTATGACACGATTAGGTGTTACTGATTCATGGGGTGGTTGGAGTATTACAGGTGAAAGCGTATCAGCTCCAGGATTATGGAGTTATGAAGGTGTTGCTTTAACACATATCGTATTATCTGGTTTATGTTTCCTAGCTGCTATTTGGCATTGGGTATATTGGGATTTAGATTTATTCCGTGATCCAAGAACAGGTGAGCCCGCAATTGATTTACCAAAAGTTTTTGGTATTCATTTATTCTTATCTGGCTTATTATGTTTCGGTTTTGGTGCTTTCCACGTTACAGGTATTTTTGGCCCGGGTATTTGGGTTTCAGATGCTTTTGGAGTAACTGGAAAAGTAGCTGGTGTTGCACCAGCATGGGGACCAGAAGGATTTAATCCATTTAATCCTGGTGGAGTTGCATCGCACCATATTGCAGCGGGTGCTTTTGGTATCTTAGCTGGTATCTTCCACTTAACTGTGCGTCCACCGCAACGTTTATACCGAGCATTACGAATGGGTAATATTGAAACAGTATTATCAAGTAGTATTTCAGCTGTATTCTTCGCAGCATTTGTTACATCTGGTACTATGTGGTACGGTTGTGCTACGACGCCAATTGAATTATTTGGTCCAACTCGCTACCAATGGGATAGTGGTTACTTCCAACAAGAAATTGAGCGACAAGTAGAAACATCTTTAAGCGAAGGTTTGTCAGAAAGTAATGCATGGTCACGTATCCCTGATAAATTAGCTTTCTACGATTACATTGGAAACAACCCTGCTAAGGGTGGTTTATTCCGTTCTGGGCCAATGAATAAAGGTGATGGTATCGCCGAAGCTTGGTTAGGACATCCAGTCTTTAAAGATCGTGATGGACGTGAATTAACAGTTCGTCGTATGCCAGCATTCTTCGAAACATTCCCAGTTATTCTTGTCGATAAAGATGGAGTTATTCGTGCTGATATTCCTTTCCGACGTGCTGAATCTAAATATAGTATTGAACAAGTTGGTGTTTCAGTAGATTTCTACGGTGGTAAACTTAATGGTCAATCATTTAAAGATGCCCCAACAGTTAAGAAATTTGCGCGTAAAGCACAATTAGGTGAAGTTTTTGATTTTGACCGTACAAGTTTAGAATCTGATGGTGTATTCAGAAGTAGTCCACGTGGTTGGTATACTTTTGGACATTTAAACTTTGCTCTATTATTCTTCTTTGGTCATTTATGGCACGGAGCGCGTACATTATTCCGTGATGTATTCACAGGTATCGGTGCCGAAATTACGGAGCAAATTGAATTCGGTGCATTCCAAAAGCTTGGTGATGTATCAACAGACCGTAGCCGTAAGCAAGGTGCAGTTTAAACTACACCATATCTTTGAATCATTAAAAAATAAAAAAAATAATTATGGAAGCACTTGTTTATACATTTTTATTAATAGGAACTTTACTTATACTATTTTTTAGTGTTTTCTTCCGCGAAACACCAAAAATTATTAAGAAGTAAACAATGTACAACTGTTTATACTACTACTTTTATTAGTAGTAGTATAATCAAAAACTCATATATATATATGCAATTTCAATAATTTTATCGAAGACTAGTGGTAAGATGACACTAGAAATCTTTAATCTTCATGCTCCTCAAATGGATCACGTAAATTTTGCGAAGGTGGACCAAAAGATGTGTAAACTGAATAACCTGAAATACCTACTAATAGGCTAGCCATAAAAATAATTAGGAGTGACGCGCTTTCCATGATTTAGTTGAAAATAGTAATTTGTTTATAATTTAAGTCTTATGTTGTGTATAATAATATCTACCAAACAATTATAAAATATATTTTACACTAATAACACAATTATGGCTTTAAGAACTAGATTAGGAGAGCTTTTACGCCCTTTAAATGCGGAGTACGGTCGTGTCGCACCTGGTTGGGGAACTACACCATTAATGGGAGTTGTCATGGCCCTATTTTTAGTGTTTCTATTAATCATTTTACAAATTTATAATTCGTCATTGATTATCGAAAATGTTGATGTTGATTGGACAAGTTTCGGTAGTTAATACAGATAATTAATTTCATGCGGGAGGATTACCATTACATATGTTAGAAGCACCTACAACCCTACTTTTGACGTCCGGTCTTCCCATTCAACATGTACTTGGAAGCGGAAAAATCGTAGATCTTCCTAGTGATATAACGTTCATTTGCGAACTATCAAATGCCGTTTTAGCGCGCTATCTCGCTCTGACAAAGTATGTTGCTATAGATGTAATCCGTGTTTTCGGATTTTTCTATATGCTACGATTCACTATTCAATTCTTTGGACACATAAATCCTTACGATGGTGGATTCATAGAAACGATTTACACATTTACCGAGCCGTATACACGACTATTTTTAGGGTTTCTTCCCTGTATTTATGGTTTAGACATGGGGCTTATTGTCGGATTCTTCGTTTTAGATCGGGTAGAAACTCTGGTTACAAAAATAGTCATATTAGATATAACCGGCAAACTTTATTAAAAAAATTAACACTTTAAATGACACCATCTTTATCAAGTTTTATTTTCAGCCTTAGTGCTGGAGCTTTTGTTTTAGCTGCGATTTTCGGAGCTCTAGCTACTGTTAGTAGCCAAGATCGAATTTCCCGTGATTAATAATATTTTCTCTCTAGGAAATTAATAAAGGGTCTCTATTGGGTTCATTTTTATAAAAAATAACATAAATTATCATGTTACGTGGATTTTTAAAATCATTTATTTTTAGTCTTTTTTGTGTAGCTTGCTTAAATCCTACATCAGCATTAGCTATCGATCTTGATGATGCGACACGAACTGTATCATTAGACGGATCAAAAACTGTTGTTCTAACACCGGAACAAGTTAAACGTGGAAAGCGATTATTTAATGCTTCATGTGGAACATGTCATACAGGTGGTATTACAAAAACAAACCCTAACGTAGGTTTAGACGCAGAAGCATTATCTTTTGCAACACCTCCACGTGATTCAATTGTAAGTTTAGTAGATTATATGAATAATCCAACAACTTATGATGGAATTGAATCCATTGCAGAAATTCATCCAAGTATTTTAAGTGCTGACATTTTCCCGAAAATGCGTGCTTTAACAGATGAAGATATGTACTCAATTGCGGGCCATATTCTTTTACAACCACGAATTGTAGCAGAAAAATGGGGTGGTGGTAAAATTTACTACTAAAAAATAATAGAAAGTGATAATAACGTTTAAACGTTATTATCACTTAAAAAGCTTTTTTGTAATTTTCGAGTATAATATTAGGTCGTTAACCTACGTGTTAACAAAAATTAAAAATGGAACCACAATAAGCAGAAATGAATAATTTTTGGGAAAATATCGCACGTTACCCACGGTTTTTTATTAGTGCAATGATCGGTTTACTTTTAATTTTAATATCTCCATTTCAGAAGTTACTACGAACAACCACAGGTAAAATAATTTTTGGACTCGGCTTTGTAGGAATAGTGAGCTTTTTAACTTTCACTTTAAAAAGTATGCTTGATATCTAAAATTTTAATTAAAACTAAAAATTTACTTATGAAAAAACGAGGATCCTTCGCACTACTTGATAGTCTAGTCCGTAATGGGACAAAACACATTTTTGGGTACCCAGGTGGGGCGATTCTTCCAATTTATGATGAAGTTTACAAATGGGAAGAAAAAAAATTAATAAAACATATTTTAGTTCGCCATGAACAAGGCGCCGTTCATGCCGCTGATGGGTATGCCCGAGCCACGAGTAAGGTTGGTATATGTTTTGCTACATCCGGCCCTGGTGCAACAAATCTTGTAACAGGAATAGCAACAGCACAAATGGACTCCGTTCCTTTAGTAGTAATTACAGGACAAGTTGGGCGAGCTTTTATTGGTACAGACGCTTTTCAAGAAACTGATATTTTTGGTATTACACTTCCGATCGTCAAACATTCCTATGTTATACGAGATGTAACTAAAATTGCGCATATTGTAAGTGAAGCTTTTTTTATTGCCCGAAACGGGCGTCCTGGACCGGTTTTAATTGATATTCCTAAAGACGTTGGCTTAGAAGAATTTACAAATTACCAGCCCGTAAATCAGAATAGTATTATTAAAACCAAAGGATTCCGATTTACATATAGAACTACCATTAAACGTTTACATCAAGTTGTCCGTTTAATTGAACAAGCCTCGCAACCTTTATTGTATGTAGGTGGAGGAGTTGTGGCAGCAGACGCAAATAAGGAACTAACACAATTAGCAGAATCTTACCAAATTCCAGTGACAACAACCTTAATGGGAAAGGGGGCTTTTAATGAAAGTCATGAATTATCGTTGGGTATGCTGGGTATGCATGGAACCGCCTATGCAAATTTTTCAGTTAGTGAGTGCGACTTATTAATTGCCGTTGGGGCCCGGTTTGACGATCGTGTGACCGGAAAATTAGATGAATTCGCTGTGAATGCGCAAATTATTCATATCGATATCGATCCAGCCGAAGTTGGAAAAAATAGAACACCTCATTTATCGGTAATCGGGGATGTTAAAAAAATCTTAGGCGAAATTATAAAAATCTCATATAAAAGTCAATTAACGACTTCTGATCAAACATTCGCATGGCGTGAACGAATCAAAAAGTGGAGAAATGTTTATCCATTAATTATTCCGCAAGGTGAAACAAAAATATCACCACAACAAATCTTAGATACAATTAATCAATTAGTTCCCGAGGCATTCTTTACGACAGATGTTGGACAGCACCAAATGTGGTCAGCACAATTTTTAAAATGCCAAGTACGAAAATGGTCTTCAAGTGCTGGGTTAGGAACAATGGGTTATGGTATTCCTGCCGCAATTGGGAATCAAGTTGCTTTTCCAAACCAACCCGTCATATGTATAACAGGTGATTCTAGTATACAAATGAATATTCAAGAACTTGGTACTATTGCGCAATATCAACTACCAATAAAAATTATTTTATTAAATAATAAATGGCAAGGTATGGTCCGCCAATGGCAACAATCTTTCTATGGTGAACGTTACTCACATTCCAGTATGACGGAAGGTATGCCCAATTTTGTCCAATTAGCGAACGCATATGGAATTAATTCAAAACAAATTACATCGGCCGAAAACCTGAAAGAACAATTACGCGAGGCAATCGAACTACCAGGTCCGTATTTAATTGATTGTCAAATTATAAAAGATGAAAATTGTTACCCAATGGTAGCACCGGGTAAAAGTAATTCACAAATGATAGGTATTTCAAAACAAACAACAAAACCGGTTTAAATAACAATAAATGGGCCGAGTTGGATTTGAACCAACGTAGGCAATGCCAGCGGATTTACAATCCGCCCCCTTTAACCCCTCGGGCACCGACCCTTTATTTTCATTATTAGAGTATCTAATAACAAAACTTATTTTATCGGAAAATAAAGAAATTGTCAATCACTGGTGAAAGCAGTGATTACAAACAACATATGGTAAGCATAAAAACCTTACCATATATTATCTATTATTTTATAAAGATGAACCTAAACCAGAGTAAGCGCCATAGAAAAATAGAGCTAAAACTCCTAATGCTGCAGAACCACCAACTAAAGCGATTAACCACAATGGAATTCGTCCTGTACTTGCCATTAAATTAACTCCCTTTAAATATTAGTTGAAAAAATAACTTGAAAATAAAACTGCTAACACAAAAATTAAAAGTAAACCCCAGAAAAGTGAAGTTCGGTTTAATTCTACAGGTTGCTTGTTTGGATTTGGACCAGTCATTAAATCTATCTCCTATCTTTGAATAAATTGCATTGATGTAATTGCACCGAGGAAAAATACCGTCGGTACGGCTAATCCATGAACAGCTAACCAACGGAAAGTGAAAATTGGATAAGCTACAGGTTGGTTTAAAACTTTTATCATATTGAAAATCCTTGAGTAAAATAAATACTATAAACCTTTTGTTAAATCTTCTAATTCTTGTTTCGCACTAAAACGATCATTAACTAATGGAATTTGTTGACGATCTTGTGAGAAATATTCATTTGGACGTGGCGTACCAAAAACGTCATACGCAAGACCTGTTGCAATGAATAACCACCCTGAAATAAATAATGAGGGAATTGTAATGCTATGGATAATCCAATAACGAACACTTGTGATAATATCAGAAAATGGGCGTTCACCAGTAGAACCACCTGACATAGAAAGTCTCCTAAATTTTTATTAATTATTACCTATTTTTAACTAGAAATATCAAAATTTATATTATTTAAATTTAAATAACAAATATATCTAATATAGTAAATACATTATACATTCATTACTCGTTAAAATCCAAACATAATTAACAAATTTGAGCATTGGATTTCGGCGCTTATAAAAATTTAAAAAATACCGACACACGTACTCACCTCTTTTCAAGTTTTTAATTAAAAAATACTTTTAATTTAAATTAACGCTACAGTTTTACGTATTATTGTCTATAATATTGTATGAAAACTCACTTTGGAATAGGTTAGTATACACATAACTCGTTTAAGAAATGTGAGTGTTTCTAATTTTTGTTCTTTGTAAAATACACATATGACAGTTAGCTCAAAAGAGCGCGAGGCTAGAAAAGTCAAAGTTCTAGTTGATCGTAATGTAGTCGATACAAGTTTTGAAAAATGGGCCAAGCCGGGACATTTTTCACGAACACTTGCCAAAGGCCCAAAAACGACAACTTGGATTTGGAACTTACATGCCGACGCACATGATTTTGATAGTCAAACAAATTCTTTAGAAGACATTTCTCGAAAAATCTTTAGTGCACATTTTGGTCAACTTGCCATCATATTTTTCTGGGTAAGCGGAATGCACTTCCATGGTGCTTATTTCTCAAACTACTCAGCATGGTTAGCAAACCCAACTAGCGTAAAACCAAGTACACAAGTGGTTTGGCCTGTTGTTGGGCAAGAAATATTAAATGCTGATGTAGGTGGTAATTTCCAAGGTGTACAAGTAACTTCAGGATTCTTCCAAATTTGGCGTGCTGAAGGGATCACTAGTGAAATTGAACTTTATTGGACAGCTATTGGCGGTTTAATAATGTCAGGTTTAATGATTTTTGCAGGATGGTTCCATTACCATAAAGCTGCTCCGAAGTTAGAGTGGTTCCAAAACGCAGAATCAATGATGAATCATCATTTATCTGTACTTTTAGGTCTTGGTTCTTTATCATGGTCAGGTCATCAAATTCACATTGCTTTACCCATCAATAAACTTTTAGATGCTGGTATTGCACCACAAGAAATTCCATTACCTCATGAGTTTTTAGTAAACCGTGACTTAATGGCACAATTATACCCAAGTTTCGAAAAAGGTTTAGCTCCTTTCTTCAGTGGAAATTGGGGTGAATATTCTGATTTCTTAACATTCAAGGGTGGTTTAAACCCAGTAACAGGTGGTTTATGGTTAAGTGATATTGCACATCATCACCTAGCTATTGCTGTACTATTCATTTTTGCTGGACACATGTACCGCACTAATTGGGGTATTGGTCATAGCATGAAAGAAATTTTAGAAGCGCACAAAGGTCCTTTTACAGGTGAAGGACATACTGGTTTATATGAAATCTTAACAACATCATGGCATGCGCAATTAGCGATTAACTTAGCTATGTTAGGATCATTAACAATCATTATTGCTCACCACATGTACGCGATGCCTCCATACCCATACTTAGCAACGGATTATGCAACACAATTATGTTGTTTCACACATCACATGTGGATCGGTGCTTTTTGTATCGTAGGTGGTGCTGCACATGCAGGTATTTTCTTAGTTCGTGATTATAATCCGACAAATAATTACAATAATTTGTTAGATCGTGTATTACGTCACCGTGATGCCATTATTTCTCACTTAAATTGGGTATGTATTTTCTTAGGAATGCATAGCTTCGGTTTATATATCCACAACGATACGATGCGTGCATTAGGTCGTCCTCAAGATATGTTCTCTGATAAAGCGATTCAATTACAGCCGATTTTTGCCCAATGGGTTCAAAATACGAATACATTAGCACCTGGAAACACAGCACCTAATGCACTAACAACTGCTAGTTATGCTTTCGGTGGAGATGTTGTAGCCGTTGGTAATAAGATTGCAATGATGCCTATAAAATTAGGAACAGCTGATTTCATGGTTCACCATATCCATGCATTTACAATCCATGTAACTGTTTTAATTTTATTAAAAGGTGTTTTATTCTCACGTAGTTCTAAACTTATTCCAGACAAAGCAAACTTAGGATTCCGATTCCCGTGTGATGGTCCTGGACGTGGTGGTACTTGTCAAGTTTCGGCTTGGGATAGTGTATTCTTAGGTTTATTCTGGATGTACAATTGCATTTCGGTTGTTTTATTCCACTTCAGTTGGAAAATGCAGTCAGATGTTTGGGGTACAGTTGGTCCAGATGGAGCTGTGTCACATATCGTTGGTGGTAACTTTGCGCAGAGCTCAATTACTATTAATGGTTGGTTACGTGATTTCCTTTGGTCACAAGCTTCACAAGTTATTCAATCATACGGTTCAGCGTTATCTGCTTATGGATTAATCTTCTTAGGAGCTCACTGGTTATGGGCATTTAGCTTAATGTTCTTATTTAGTGGACGTGGATACTGGCAAGAACTTATCGAATCAATTTTATGGGCACATAATAAATTGAAATTTGCTCCGGCAATCCAACCACGTGCTTTAAGTATTACACAAGGTCGTGCAGTAGGTATGTCACAATACTTATTAGGTGGAATTGGAACAACATGGGCATTCTTCCATGCCAGAATCATATCTGTTGGATAATAAAAGATTAACGAGGTAAAAAACTATGGCAACAAAATTTCCCAAGTTTAGCCAAGCGCTGGCGCAAGATCCAGCGACGCGAAGAATTTGGTATGGTATAGCAACTGCTCATGACCTTGAGGCTCATGATAGTATGACCGAGGAAACCTTATATCAAAAGATATTTGCGTCACACTTCGGGCATTTAGCAGTTATTTTCTTATGGACATCAGGTAACTTATTCCACGTAGCGTGGCAAGGTAATTTCGAACAATGGATTCAAAATCCATTAAAAGTTAAGCCTATTGCACACGCAATTTGGGATCCACATTTCGGTGAACCTGCTTTAAAAGCATTTACAAAAGGTGGATTATCTTATCCTGGTAATATCGCTTACTCAGGTGTGTACCACTGGTGGTACACAATTGGAATGCGAACAAACCAACAATTATATGTTGGATCAATATTTTTATTAGGTCTTGCTGCGTTATTACTTTACGCAGGTTGGTTACATCTACAACCAAAATTTAGACCAAGCCTATCATGGTTCAAAAATAACGAATCACGATTAAACCACCATTTATCTGGATTATTTGGTTTTAGCTCAGTTGCTTGGACAGGACATCTAGTTCACGTAGCAATTCCTGCTTCACGTGGGGTACGTGTAGGCTGGGATAATTTCTTAACAACACTTCCACATCCAGACGGTTTACAACCATTCTTTAGTGGTAACTGGGGCGCTTACGCAGCAAATCCTGATACAAGTCAGCAAATCTTTAATACATCAACAGGTGCTGGTACAGCAATCTTAACATTTGTAGGTGGATTCCATCCACAGACACAAGCAATGTGGTTAACAGATATTGCTCATCATCATTTAGCTATTGGTGTAGTATTCATCTTTGCCGGACATATGTACCGTACTAATTTCGGTATTGGTCACAGCATGAAAGAAATCTTAGACGCGCACCGTCCACCTGGTGGACGTTTAGGGGCAGGTCATAGAGGACTTTTTGAAACTATCACTAATTCATTACATATGCAATTAGGTTTAGCTTTAGCGTCATTAGGTGTAGCTACATCATTAGTCGCACAACATATGTACGCATTACCTGCATATGCTTTCATTGCTAAAGATTTTGTAACACAAGCGGCATTATATACACACCATCAATATATTGCTGGATTCTTAATGTTAGGAGCTTTTGCACATGGTGCGATTTTCTTCATTCGTGATTATGATCCTGAATTAAACAAAGATAATGTTTTAGCACGAATGTTAGAACATAAAGAAGCAATTATCTCACATTTAAGTTGGGTTAGTTTATTCTTAGGTTTCCATACTTTAGGAATTTATATCCACAATGATACAGTAGTTGCCTTTGGTCAACCAGAAAAGCAAATCTTAGTTGAACCAGTTTTTGCTCAATGGATTCAAGCATCTTCAGGTAAAGCTTTATATGGATTCAATACACTACTATCTTCAGGAGATAGTCCAGCAACTGTTGCTAGTAGCCAAGTATGGTTACCTGGATGGACAGAAGCTATAAACAGTGGAAAGAACTCATTATTCTTAACAATCGGTCCTGGTGACTTCCTTGTACATCACGCAATCGCGTTAGCGTTACACACAACAACATTAATTTTAGTTAAAGGTGCACTTGATGCCCGTGGATCAAAGTTAATGCCAGATAAGAAGGACTTTGGTTATAGCTTCCCTTGTGACGGTCCGGGCCGTGGTGGTACTTGTGATATCTCAGCATGGGATGCATTCTACTTAGCGACATTCTGGATGCTTAACACTATAGGTTGGGTTACATTCTATTGGCATTGGAAACATATAACACTATGGCAAGGAAACGCAGCACAATTCAATGAGTCATCAAACTATATTATGGGTTGGCTTCGTGATTATCTATGGCTAAATTCATCACCATTAATCAATGGTTACAACCCAATGGGTATGAACAACTTAGCCGTTTGGGCCTGGATTTTCTTATTTGCACATTTAGTATGGGCAACTGGATTCATGTTCTTAATCTCATGGCGTGGTTACTGGCAAGAATTAATTGAAACACTTGTTTGGGCACATGAACGTACACCATTAGCAAATCTGGTACGTTGGCGTGATAAACCCGTAGCATTATCAATTGTTCAAGCACGATTAGTCGGACTTGTACATTTCGGTGTAGGATATATCTTCACATATGCTGCATTCGTAATTGCCTCAACTGCAGGTAAATTCGGTTAAAAGATATTTAACTTTTTCTTTTACGTTACCCCAAATTTCAAGATTGAAATTTGGGGTAATTAAACATAATTTTATTTTTTTTTAATTTACCCAAACTGTTTTCTTTTTATTTATTTCTCTAATTGCGTATTGATAAAAAAAAACACCTGAGATAGAGTATAGACGTAATCATTTTTTCGAAAATCCTAAATGGCTAAAAAAAGTATGATTGAGCGTGAAAAGAAACGCCAGCGACTTGTTTTAAAATATCGTGAGAAACGTCGAACGTTATTAAATGCAATAAAAACAAGCGAGTCGTTTTCAGAAACGTTAACTTTACAAAAAAAATTACAAAAATTACCTTTAAATAGCGCAACAAATAGATTACGAAACCGATGCTGGAAAACCGGCCGTAGTCGTGCGGTATATAGGGATTTTGGTTTATCAAGACACGAACTTCGTGAAATGGCACATGAAGGCTTATTGCCGGGTGTGACAAAATCTAGTTGGTAACAAAGAGAGCAGTATTTTCTCTCTTTGTTTACTCTATTGCTTAAATTAAAGATTCAGTATCTTGACCACGACGATACTGTAAATACGCTGCTACAAATAAGCCTAATAAGCTGACAGCCATCATACCCATAACGATACCAAATAAAAGTGGTTCTACCATAATATATTATAAGATTTATCTTAACTATAAAATTAATTATAATCTCAAAAACCTTGGACATCAATAACTAATTGAAACCTTAAATTTTAATTTGTCCGTGTATTACATCTCCTTATACGATATATAAGTCACGTGTGGGTTGCGAAAACGATTACCGATGTTATAATGGTTATTAAGGTTATAAAAATAACAGGGTTTATAAACTTTTTGTTATTTGAATAATTGTTAAAGCTTCTACTTCTATAATCTAGATAGAAAAATAATATTGCCGTAAACCTTAGAGGAGGAATAAATGTCTCAATCTGTATCTGAACGTACAAGAATCAAAAGTGAACGTTACGAATCTGGTGTAATCCCATACGCAAAAATGGGTTACTGGGATGCTAGCTACCAAGTTAAAGCAACTGACCTTTTAGCGTTATTCCGTATCACACCACAACCAGGTGTTGACCCAGTTGAAGCAGCTGCTGCTGTTGCTGGTGAGTCTTCAACTGCGACATGGACTGTTGTATGGACTGACTTATTAACTGCTTGTGATGTATACCGTGCTAAAGCATTCCGTGTAGATCCAGTTCCTAGCGCACCTGATCAATTCTTCGCGTACATCGCATACGAAGGTGACTTATTTGAGGAAGGTTCATTAGCGAACATGACTGCTTCTATTATTGGTAACGTATTCGGTTTCAAGGCCGTTAAAGCGTTACGTTTAGAAGATATGCGTATTCCACACTCTTACTTAAAAACATTCCAAGGTCCTGCGACTGGGGTTGTTGTTGAGCGTGAGCGTATGGATAAATTCGGTCGTCCATTATTAGGTGCTACTGTTAAGCCTAAGTTAGGTTTATCTGGTAAGAACTACGGACGTGTAGTATTCGAAGGTTTAAAAGGTGGTTTAGACTTCTTAAAGGATGATGAGAACATTAACTCACAACCATTCATGCGTTGGCGTGAGCGTTTCATCTACTGTGTAGAGGGTATCAACCGTGCCGCTGCTGCAACTGGTGAAGTTAAAGGTTCTTACTTAAACATTACTGCTGCAACAATGGAAGAAATGATCATTCGTGCAGAGTACGCTAAAGAGTTAGGTTCTATCATTATCATGATTGACTTAGTTATTGGTTACACAGCTATCCAAACTATGGCTATCTGGTCTCGTGAGAACGATATGCTTTTACATTTACACCGTGCTGGTAACTCAACTTACGCTCGTCAAAAGAGTCACGGTATTAACTTCCGTGTAATCTGTAAGTGGATGCGTATGGCTGGTGTTGACCACATTCACGCTGGTACTGTTGTAGGTAAGTTAGAAGGTGATCCATTAATGGTTCAAGGTTTCTACGATACTTTATTAAAAACTAAGTTAGCAATCGATTTACCTAAGGGTATCTTCTTCGACATGGACTGGGCTGCTTTACGTAAGTGTATGCCAGTAGCTTCTGGTGGTATCCACTGTGGTCAAATGCACCAATTATTAAACTACTTAGGTGACGACGTTATCTTACAATTCGGTGGTGGTACAATTGGTCACCCTGATGGTATCCAAGCCGGTGCAACTGCTAACCGTGTAGCTTTAGAAGCTATGGTATTAGCTCGTAACGAAGGTCGTAACTACGTTGAGGAAGGTCCTCAAATCTTACGCGACACAGCTAAAATGTGTGGTCCTTTACAAACAGCTTTAGACTTATGGAAGGATATTAGTTTCAACTACGCGTCTACTGATACAGCTGACTTCGCTGAGACACCAACTGCAAACGTATAATAACCCGAATTAATAATAAACTTAAGGAGTATTGAAGAATGAGAATTACACAAGGAGCTTTTTCGTTTTTACCAGATTTAACTGATGATCAAATCTTAAAGCAAGTAGAATATGCGATGTCTAAGGGCTTAGCATTATCTGTAGAATGGACTGATGATCCACACCCACGTAACTGTTACTGGGACATGTGGGGCTTACCATTATTCGATTGTCAAGATGCTAGTGCTTTAATGTACGAATTAAACGAATGTCGTAAATTAAACCCTGAAGGTTACATCAAAATTCAAGCTTTCGATGCCTCTTTAGGTACTGAGAGTTGTGTATTAGCTTTCATGGCTTCACGTCCTGCAAGTGAGCCTGGTTTCTACTTAGCACGTACTGAAGGTGTTGGTCGTTTCCAAAAATATGCTATTTCTTCTTACGCTGTAGAAGCTAAGCCTGCTGGTTGTCGTTACTAATATTGTTCGCAATAAAGAGTAAAGGAAACTATCAAAAATAGTATAGAAAGGACCCCGAAATTTTTCGGGGTCCTCTTCCAATTCTTAATATTCCAGGTATTGATAAATAACATCTACTCTAAAATACCTATTTATTTATAATCTTAATATAAACACATAGCATGGCAGCAACTGTAAATTTAAAAGACGAATATAATAATTCAGAGATCCAAAGTATCTTAGACATTCTAGATGAAGAGCTTATCGGTTTAAAGCCTGTGAAGACTCGAATTCGTGAAATCTCGGCCCTTTTATTAATAGATCGCTTACGTCAGCAACTAGGTTTAACTGGAAGTAACCCAGGATTACATATGTCATTTACGGGTAGCCCTGGTACAGGAAAAACTACGGTAGCCTTAAAAATGGCTGATATTCTATATAAACTAGACTACAGTCGTAAAGGTCATCTTATGACAGTGACACGTGATGATTTAGTGGGGCAATACATTGGTCATACAGCACCTAAAACTAAAGAGATTCTTAAAAAAGCAATGGGTGGGGTCCTTTTCATTGATGAAGCCTACTACTTATATAAGCCTGATAACGAAAGAGATTACGGATCAGAAGCGATTGAAATTTTATTACAAGTAATGGAAAATCAACGAGATGACCTTGTTATTATTTTCGCGGGCTATAAAGATCGTATGGATAAATTCTATGAATCAAACCCCGGATTAGCATCTCGTATTACGAACCATGTCCATTTCCCTGATTATGAGCCTGATGAGTTACGTCAAATTGGTGTTAACATGATTGAAGAGCAACAATATGAATTAACAGCTGAAGCCGAAGTGGCTTTAATGGATTACATCAAAGTTAGAATGGGAAAACCATTATTTGCTAATGCCCGAAGTATTCGTAACGCATTAGACCGTGCACGAATGCGTCAAGCAAATCGAATCTTTGAAACTAGCACAGACCTTTTAACAAAAAGTGATCTAGTAACAATTCAAGCTAGCGACATTTTAAAGAGTCGTGTATTCTTACAAGACTAAAAAACAAAATTGCGGTAATCAAATGAAATAAGGTTAACGTAAAATATATTGGAGATAATAAAATATGCCACTACTTATAATTGGTGCAACTGGAACGTTAGGACGACAAGTCGTTCGACAAGCTTTAAACGAAGGCTATAATGTCCGTTGTTTAGTACGAAATATTCGAAAAGCCAGTTTCTTACGCGAGTGGGGGGCTGAATTAATTTATGGCGATTTAACTGCTCCCGAAACATTGCCTGAGGCTTTTAAGGGTGTTACTGCGGTAATTGATACTTCCACGGGACGACCAACTGACGAGGTTAACGTTAAAGATATTGATTGGGATGGAAAAATTGCTCTATTACAAGCAGCTAAAGTGGCTAAAGTTGACCGTTTCGTATTTTTTTCCATATTAAATGCCGATAAATATACTTATATCCCTTTAATGAAATTAAAGGCAAAATTTGAGTATATTCTACAAAAGTCGGGTGTACCCTACACTATTTTCAAACTTTCTGGTTTCTATCAAGGATTAATCGGTCAATACGCTTTACCCGTTTTAGAGCAGGAGCCGATTTATGTAACTAAAGAAACGATGCCTGTTGCATATATGGATACAGAAGATGTTGCAAAATTTTGTCTACGAAGTCTCGAATTGCCGGAGACAAATAATTCAACTTATGCTCTGGGGAATCCAACTGCCTTATTGTCCTCAGAAATCATTAAAAAATGTGAAAATCTTTCAGGTCAAAAAGCTACAATTAACCAATTGCCAATTTTAGGGGTGAAATTAGGACGACAACTTACGAATTTTTTCCAATGGAGTTGGAATATCGCAGATCGTTTAGCCTTTATCGAAGTCTTTTCTGGAAAAGAGGATTTCTCTGTAAATTACGCGATATTAAATAATACTTTTAAAATCGAGCCCGATGAATTATTAAGTCTTGATACCTACTTTAAAGAATACTTCGAACAAATTTTAACGAAATTAAAAGATCTAAATTACAATCAAGCTCAAACAGCTAAACGTAAAGATTTAACGTTTTAAGCACATTTTTGGTTAGAAGAAAAACGTTTTTTTAAGGTACAATACTTATATTGTTTTAGAAAAATTCAATTTATTTCGACATAAAATAACAAATATAAAAAATAAAAGCAAATTATGATTGCATTAAAAATTTTAGTTTACACTTGTGTTATCTTTTTTAGTTCTTTATTTATCTTCGGTTTATTATCGAATGATCCATCACGTAACCCTAACCGTAAAGACCTTTCATAAAGCTTACCGAGCATACTAGATAAAAAATAGTATGCTCTTTTTTCATAAAAAGCATAGACGTTTTCTGAAAAAATCGGTATAATCAATCCATAACAAGGGTGATTAACTCAGTGGTAGAGTGTCTGCCTTACAAGCAGAAGGTCACTGGTTCAAATCCAGTATTACCCATTAAAAAAATAAAAAAAAAGAACAAGCTTAAGTACTAGTAATAGATTTATTAATCGTACTTAGGCTTGTTTGTAAATGAAAGTAATAGTAAGATTTTATAAAAGAAAATCTTCTTTAATTTTCGGGCTTATCGTCTAAGGGATCAGGACAGAAACCTTCTAAGTTTCTAATGTAGGTTCGAATCCTACTAAGCCCAATTTTTAGATTTCAAAAATTTCATTAAATATTTTACGAACTTTTGCCCCAGAATCGATAGATTCTAATGGATCTTTTCTTAAACGATGGCGTAAACATAAAACAATAATATTACTAATATCATCAACCGTAACAACTGAACGGTTATCGAAAGCTGCATATGCTTTTGCTGCTCGGTTTACAACGATATCACCACGTAAACCATCAACATCTAATTCACTACAAATTTGAGAAATCTTTAATCGGAAATCATATTCCATTTCAACAGTTGGAAGTAAATTTTGCGCATTTACTAACTGATCACGTAATTCATCTTGCTCTGCTTGATATTTATCAACCCAAATTTGAGGCTCTTGATCAAAAGATGTACGCTCTTCTACGATACGTACACGTAAATCAGGATTTTTAACCGTTCTAATTTCAGCATGCATACCAAATCGGTCTAAAAGCTGCGGACGTAATTCCCCCTCTTCCGGGTTTCCAGATCCAACAAGAACAAATCGTGCGGGATGACGAACAGAAATTCCTTCACGCTCCACAGTATTCCAACCAGAAGCCGCTGAATCTAATAAAATATCAACTAAGTGATCATCTAAAAGATTAACCTCATCCACGTATAAAATACCACGATTTGCTTTCGCTAATAAACCAGGCTCAAATGCCTTAATACCTTCAGTTAGCGCTTTTTCAATGTCAATAGTACCACAAACACGATCTTCGGTTGCGCCTAAAGGTAAGTCTACCATCGGGATTTTAATCTGCTCTATTTCCATTGTTTCATCATTTTGGAATTGAGCAAGAATTTCTGAACTCATTAATTCAGGATTCGTTGGGTGGGAATTGAAAGCATCATCACGTATGATGTCAATTTCTGGCAGTAAATCTGCAATAGCACGAATTGTAGTAGATTTACCTGTACCGCGATCTCCCATAATAATAACCCCACCAATTTTAGGGTCGATTACATTTAACTCAAGAGCTAATTTCATTTCTTCTTGTCCAACAATTGCCGTAAAAGGAAAAATTGGTAAAGAAGTTTTTTCTACGTTTTGCGTCACCATTTTTGTTCGTCTAAATATTTATTAATTATTGATAAAGTGTTGCACCCAATCTTATCGCTAAAATTGATGTTACTAAAGCAGAAACTAAAGCCAAGAATACCTGGTTATCTGTTAACATAGTGAAACTTATAAAATTTAATTTATTTTCCTGTATAATAACAATTGTACTATAAATATTCGATAATTTACTACAATTTATTTATACAAAGCCAAAATCAACGCTAAATCACAAATAAAAAGGGTGAATGACGGGATTTGAACCCGCGAATGCTGGAACCACAACCCAGTGCCGTAACCACTTGGCGACATCCACCGCTAAATAGATTATACCCTAAATACAAATAGTTTGGAAGTACTAGAAACTAAAAACTTGAAGAAACAATATGAATTTTGACATAAATATCCTCATAAATGGAAAAACTTACAATTTAACGCTAATAAAACATATAACCATTCAACAAATCGTAAAACTTTTGTATGGTAACAATCAAGGTATTGTGTTAGAACACAATAAAAAGATTATAACAGCAGCGATGTGGGATAAAATATATATTGAATCTAATGATAGAATTGAGATACTCACTATCGTAGGTGGTGGATAAGAATAAGCGGGTAACGCGACTCGAACGCGCGACATCGACCTTGGCAAGGTCACGCTCTACCACTGAGCTATACCCGCATAATTCATATATTAACAAAAAACACCAAACTTGACAAGAAGTTAAGGATGGAATCCATCAATCTAAACATTGTTTTAAAAACAAACTATAAAACCCCAGTGGAAAAAACTTTATGAAAGATTTGTTTGACTCGAATTCAGGCTTTAAACAACAACTTAATGGAATAACAAACCTATTTACCGGTACTTTTGAAAGCATTCAAAATTATGCTGTCTTTGTTTTGTTGCAATTTGTGACAAATTATGAAGGACTTATCGCCGTTGTATACACAATTGTTGTCACAATTGGTATAAAATCCGCAATTCTGCTTAGCAGTTTCTTTTGTCTGGATCAAATCGATTCGCTATCACGAAAAGTCTTGGGAGCTGCACCAAAATCAATTTATAGTGTAACTTGGGTTGATCGTGGATTTGCTTTTTTAGCCGCGGTGTGGGCAATGGGTGAGTTATTTACGTTCAATCCAATGGTTGTTATGGATTTTCCATTCCTTCAAGAAATCGACCGTAATTTTTTACGTGGAATCGGATTCTTTATCAATCTACATCCCTTAAATAGTACTATTGTTAGCTTCATTATATTTCGGGAAATTGTGCGTCGAAGAGGCCCAGACACTCAATGGTTTGGAGATACAAAAAAATATTGGATTAAAAATGTAGTAAGATACCATTGGTGTTTCGCCTTCTGTATAAATTGTATTGTACAAATATATATGTACTGCACATACAAATTCTTAATACCACAAGGCATGTCAGCTGAACAACAAGAAATTGCAGCGGTTAGCTTTTTCTTTTTAATAGCTGGAATAATAAGTTATTCAGGTGTATGTGCTCTACTCGGTTTACGGTCGCGATTACCACTATTTCATGGGGCGTGCGTATTGCATGTAGGTAAACTTAAAGATTCTCCAAATGATTAATTAAACTCATTCGGTGAATTTTTTTACTGTAAATTGACGAAATTTTCGAATATTGATTAAATATAAAATGTATATCTATACAAATAAATAATAATCAAACAATATATGTCACGCTATCGAGGACCTAAAATTAGAATCGTGCGTCGATTAGGTGAGCTGCCTGGTTTAACTGCGAAGACAACAACTCGGGAAACATTACCGGGCCAGCATAAAAAAGTACGTGGGAAACAAAATAATATTTCCAGTTACTCAATTCGTTTACAAGAGAAACAAAAATTACGTTACAATTACGGCTTAACTGAAAAACAACTTTTTAGTTACGTAAAAGAAGCACGACGTCTAAAAGGGTCGACCGGATCTGTGTTGATTCAACTTTTAGAAATGCGCCTAGACAACATTGTGTATCGTCTAGGGATTGGGAACACAATTCCAGCTAGTCGCCAAATTGTAAATCATGGACACATCTATGTAAATGGGAAAAAAGTAACTATACCAAGTTTCCAGTGTTCACCTAATGATGTTATAGAAGTTAGAAACAGAGTAACGTCAAAAGAATTGGCAAAACAATACTTAGAAAAACCAAGTTATAATACCGTCCCGCAGTATTTAGAATTCGAAAAAGATAATCTAAAAGGTAAGGTAAAACGTGTTGCGGAAAATACCGAAACAAACTTAAACATTAATGAACTATTAATTGTAGAGTATTACTCAAGAAGATAATCTTTCATTTATATTGCTTGCCGAGAATCATGGTCGGGAAACACGCAGATGAATTAAATGTTATGAAAATGTTTATGATTCTTACTTTCCTGACTATTAATTAAGAAGCAGAGCCTTATATTTACAAAAATGGTGATTAATAATATAACTGAGGCGGGAGGATTTGAACCTACGAATGGCGGAGTCAAAGTCCGCTGCCTTACCGCTTGGCGACGCCCCATTTGAAGTACAGTATATGAAAATTGAATAGAATTGTCAATCTTAGTCAAAAGATAATAACGGGATGGGCAAGAAGGGATTCGAACCCCTGACACCGTGGTTCGTAGCCACGTGCTCTAGTCCACTGAGCTACAAGCCCGTAATAAATATATAACATATAATTATGATACAGTAAAGTATTTGTGACGTAAAGTAATTTTTTTTCACTTAAGGTTTACTTAATGTTATTATTGAAATATATTATTAGAGAAAGCGTCCTTAGTTCAGTTGGTAGAACGTCGGTTTCCAAAACCGAATGTCGAGGGTTCAAGTCCTTCAGGACGCGATAACAGACTTCAAAGAAATATTTATTCAAAACCTTGCTTTTGAACCATTCTTAAATTAAAAATAGAAATAGAACGATAAAAATAATTTAAAACAATCACTTACAATGCCAAAGAAAATTGTTGCAATAATAAAACTTGCATTACCTGCTGGTAAAGCAACACCAGCACCACCCGTTGGTCCTGCGTTAGGTCAACATGGTTTAAATATCATGAATTTTTGCAAAGAGTATAATGCAAAAACTGGAGATAAGGGCGATCTTATTATCCCCGTTGAGATTTCTGCCTATGAAGATAGAAGTTTCTCATTTATTCTAAAAACGCCACCGGCTTCTGTTTTATTGGCCAAGGCTGCTAATGTTGCAAAAGGGTCGGGTGAGCCGAATAAAACAAACGTCGGGTCAATTACGCAAGAACAACTTGAAGAAATCGCAAAAACAAAACTCCCAGATTTAAATGCAAGAAAACTTTCAAGTGCAATGAAAATTGTTGAAGGAACGGCTCGAAATATGGGTATAACAATTACAACATAAAATCAGATATGCCAACATTATCAAAACGTACAAAACTCGCACGCAACCTAATTATAAAACCTTCGTACTCACTAGAAGACGCTGTTGAACTTTTAAAACAAACTTCTACAACAAAATTTATTGAAAGTGCGGAAGCGCATTTTTGCTTAAATATTGATACTAAATATAGTGATCAACAGTTGCGTACAACAATAACATTACCCCGCGGTACCGGAAAAGATATAAATATCGCAGTATTAGTTGCGGATATCGAAACTGCACCTGAAATTCTTCAAGCGGGTGCTAATACAGTCGGGTCAAATGATCTAATCGAAGAAATTTCTAAAGGTAATTTAGATTTTGACTTGTTGTTAACGACACCGGAAATGATGCCACGTTTAACAAAATTAGGAAAAGTTTTAGGACCACGAGGTCTCATGCCATCAACAAAAGCTGGAACAGTAACAACTGACTTGAAAAGCTCTTTAGCTGATTTCAAAGCAGGGAAAGTAGAATGTCGAGCAGATAAAACAGGTGTTGTTCATATTCTTTTTGGGAAAATGGACTTTGAAAAAGAAGCACTGGCTGAAAATCTACGTTCAATTTATGATTCGATTTTACTTAATCGACCAACTGGTGTAAAAGGGAAGTATTTAAAAACATTTAAAATTTGCACGACAATGGGACCGTCAATTAATATTGACTTAAGTACATTGGCGTAATTTTTTTAGTAAGAGTGGATTTATCCACTCTTACTAAAAAAACGGATGTTCGTTAGAACAAACCTAAACTGACAGCTTTATCAATTGGTAAACAAGCTCCAATACCGAACCAAATAGCAAAAACTGTTCCAAAAAGGAAAACAGCCATAGCTATAGGACGGCGGAAAGGGTTTTGGAATTTATTTACATTCTCAAAAAATGGTACAGTAGCTAAACCAGCTGGAACAGCTGCCATAGCAGCGATACCTAATAACTTATTAGGTAAAACGCGTAAAATATTAAAGGTTGGGAAAAGATACCACTCTGGTAAAATTTCTAACGGTGTCGCAAATGGATCAGCGGGCTCACCCGTTGCGTAAGGCTCTAATACACCAAGACCTACTAAAATCGCAATTGTACCTAAAATTACAACTGGGAAAATATACAGTAAATCATTTGGCCAAGCAGGCTCACCGTAATAGTTATGGCCCATACCTTTTGCTAATTTAGCACGTAACTTTGGATCACTTAGATCCGGTTTTTTAATAACAGTCATAATAGATTTATTAAATTATTTTGATTTATAGAGGACCTGAAATACCTTGCTGACGAATCATTAAGAAATGCGTTAACATTAAAGCTGCAGCTGCAACTGGTAAAACAAATGTGTGAGCACTATAGAATCGTGTTAATGTACTTTGACCCACACTTACACCTCCACGCAATAATCCAACAATTAGAGGACCAACAACAGGAATTGAATCCGGTACACCTGTTACAATCTTACATGCCCAGAAACCAACTTGGTCCCAAGGTAATGAATACCCAGTTACACCAAATGACGCAGTTACCACACCTAAAAGACATCCTGTTACCCATGTTAATTCACGTGGCTTCTTAAATCCACCTGTTAAATAAACACGGAAAACGTGTAAAATTAACATTAACACCATCATGCTGGCAGACCATCTATGAATTGAACGGATTAACCAACCAAAGTTTACTTCAGTCATAATGTATTCAACTGATGCAAAAGCATCTGAAACTGTTGGGCGGTAATAAAAAGTCATTGCAAAACCTGTTGCAACTTGCACTAAAAAACAAGTTAATACGATACCACCAAAACAATAGAAAATATTCACATGAGGTGGTACATATTTACTTGTAATATCATCAGCAATTGACTGAATCTCTAATCTTTCCTCAAACCAGTCGTAAACTTTACTCATAAAGGTTCTTTTTAGTTTTATTACAGTTAGGCAAATAAAAACTTTTATCGTTCTATTCTTATATTATAGTGCAGTTTTTTTTGTAAGTAAAATAACCGACACATAAAGTAAAAGATTCAACGTTAAACATACCAATATCTGTTAATTGATGCTACAATTTCTTTATTGTTTTGTTTTCACTAAAATTATTGTATTCGGACAAATTCTTCATCTTTGTCTTCGATACCTAAACTAACTAGTGGGTAAACATTTAAGAACTAAAAACTAGGGACATTATTTGCCTAACCTAAATTATAAAACTATTTTTCAACGAAGTTTTTAGTCCCGAAAATTTCTATCTAGCCGGTTCAACCGAAACAATTAGCATATAGGTGAAAAAACCTTCTCGTTAAATTTTTTATTATTAATTTATATTGTATGACAACTAAAAAAAATTCCTACACATGTGTGCTTATATTTAAAGAAATGGCAAATAACACCAATTTTCAATTAATGACGTTCAGCTATGCCCAATTTTTAAAAAAGCTGGGAGCATCAGATATTAGTGCCATTACTAAAAATGAATACCAATTAGCGTACCCTCTTCAAAAATCGACGGATGTAAAATTCATTGAGTTTTCTTTTGACGTATCCCCTCAAGCATTAAAAACATTTACACAACGGTTACGATTAGATGAGTTATTACTACGTTTCTTTTTAACGAAAAAAGCATAGGAAATTGACATTTTCGATTATATCTCGTAGCATATTAATAAAATTAATATCCTCGATAGCTCAGTGGTAGAGCAATCGGCTGTTAACCGATTGGTCGTAGGTTCAAGTCCTACTCGGGGAGATTTTATAGTATGCTTTAATCTGAACTAAAGCTGTTATTTCCTAGCAGAAAATATCTGAAACAGCCAAGGAAGTAGCAAATTTTAATTTACTAAAATAATCACAAATAATTATGACAAAACGAACTCTAGGTGGTACAAAGCGTAAAGCAATTAAAGTAGTCGGTTTTAGAGCACGAATGAGCACAACAAATGGACGTAAAGTAATATCAAATCGTCGTAAAAAAGGACGTAAAGCACTGACAAACTTAAAACGAACAAAGTAACGTATCGTCACTATAATTATTAGGGTTATATTAAATCAAATTGAACAAACCCTGTTCGATTTTAAAAATCGACGCAAATACTTTATGACATTTATAGAAGACTTCAATCTATTATTAAAAGCACGGTATTCAATTATATACATTTCCACAAATGAGGAAGATAGACTTGAGTATACTATCAGAAATTGTATTAAATTGGGAAAAAATCGTGCAGTTTACACATGGGATTTCATTGATGGCTTTCTAAATAATCCTAATAAAAAAGAAATAGGGAAACGTAATCCCCTACAAGCGTTAGAATTTATCGAAAAATTAACCGTCGATAACCCTGCTCTATTTTTGCTAAAAGATTTTAATAAATTCTTTAGCGATATTACAATTGCACGGAAACTCCGGAATTTATCACGTCTTCTTAAAACTCAACCAAAAACCATTATTATTGTTGCGACGAAAGTTGACATACCTGATGAAATACGTGAATTAGTGACCGTTTTGGAATTTAATTTACCTGACACGAATGAGATACGGCAAGAATTAACACGATTATTGAACTTGTTGGATCAAGATCTAGAAAAAACAGATTTAGAAAACCTTGTACGATCATGCCAAGGTCTATCTATTGAAAGAATAAGACGTGTCTTATCCAAAATTATCGCCAGTAATCAGATTATAGATAATTCCAGCATTTCTATAATCTTAAATGAAAAACGACAAATCATAAACCAAACGCAAATACTTGAATTCTGTTCCACATCTCAAACATTGGATGATGTTGGTGGGCTAGATAACCTAAAACTATGGTTGGATCAAAGAACTGAGTCCTTCTCAGAAAAAGCTGTTAGTTATGGTCTTCCCGTTCCTAGAGGGCTCCTATTAGTCGGAGTTCAAGGTACCGGAAAATCTTTGACAGCAAAAGCAATTGCACATGATTGGCAATTGCCCCTTTTGCGGTTAGATTTTGGTAAATTATTTGCAGGTATCGTGGGGGAATCAGAATCCCGTGTTAGGGAAATGATTCGTGTTGCTGAAGCTTTAGCCCCATGTGTATTATGGATTGATGAAATTGATAAATCTTTTAATCAAAATGATGCAAAAGGCGACAGTGGGACAACTAATCGTGTACTGGCGACGTTTATTACCTGGTTATCCGAGAAAACGTCACAGGTATTCGTTGTGGCAACAGCTAACAATTTCGAAGTACTGCCTTTAGAATTAATACGGAAAGGGCGTTTCGATGAAATTTTTTTTGTCGGTTTACCTATTGAAGATGAAAGAAAAAAAATCTTTACTGTTTTGCTTTCACAAATTCGTCCTGAAAGTATTAACGATTTTAATATTGAACAATTAAGTAAAAAATCGGCTGATTTTTCTGGGGCTGAAATTTATCAAGCAATCATTGAAGGAATGCATATAGCATTCAATGAAAATCGAGAATTTACGACAAACGATATTTTACACGGACTAACCGAAATAATTCCATTAGCTCAACTCGAAGGTAAAAAAATTCAAGCGTTACAACAATGGGCATTATCAGGGCGAATTCGAACGGCATCCTCTACTCTTTAAAATTATATGAAATTACAATTCCTACTTGTAAGATATTTAGCAAACCTCCAATTCGCAGTTGCTTTATTACTTACCATAGCAAGTTTTAGTGTAATTGGATCGATCATTGAACAAGACCAAACACAAGAATTTTATAGAAACGCATACAGTCAACCATGGTTTGGCATATTTAACGATACTTTAATACTCCGATTAGGCCTAGACCATATTTTTAGAACATGGTGGTTTATTAGTCTGCTCATTCTATTTGGCACAAGTTTAACTTGTTGTACATTCCTGCAGCAACTTCCTATTTTACGAAGTGCACGACAGTTTAAGTTTTATAAAGCTCGCCAAAATTTTAAACGACTTCCCTTCAATACCAAAACAGATGCAATCACAAATGGAAGTTTAATAACATCCTTAAAATCAAAAGATTATCAAATTTTTCAAGGTTTTAAAGGTGTGTACGCGCATAAGGGTATAATTGGTAGAATCTCGCCTATAATTGTTCACTTTAGCATGGTTCTTATCCTACTTGGAACAATTTTAGCTTCAACATCAGGATTTGTAGCACAGGAATTTATCCCAAAAACCGAAGTATTCTATATCCAGAATATTTTGAATAATAATGTTAATAGTTATGTTCCTCAAATTTCGGGGAGAGTCAACGATTTTTGGATTACATATACAGAAAATCAAAGTATAAAGCAATTTTATACCGACTTATCCATTTTAGACAAGAATGGAAAAGAGCTGAAACGTGAAACAATTTATGTTAATCACCCTATGCGTTATGCAGGTTTGACATTTTATCAAACCGACTGGGCAATTATTGGACTCCGTGCTAAATTTGAAAATTCTCTACCTTATCAAATACCAATTATCAAATCAACAAAAAATATTTGGTTGTCCTGGTTACCTAAAGACGTCAATAATAAAAATATGACGGAACAACCATCAGGGTACACACTCTTAAATACAACTTTGCGAGGCACAAGTGCCGTCTATGATCAGAATGGAACGCTCGTCGGGGAGGGCGAAATAAATGAGCCATTACCTGGAAATACGAACATACAATTATGTGATTATATAACAGCGACAGGTATACAAATTAAGTCGGACCCTGGTATTCCCGTCATTTACGTAGGATTCTTATTATTACTAGTTAGTATCGTTTTGAGCTATTTATCGTATTCACAAATTTGGTTAACACAACAAGGTAATCAAACCATATTAGGCGGTATGACAAATCGCTCAAAAATTAAGTTTGAATTCGAAATGCTAAATCTAATTCTCCAATTTCAAAAAGTATAAAAAATTAATGCGGACGGAGAGACTCGAACTCTCACAAGATACTCTCACCAGAGCCTAAATCTGGCGCGTCTACCAATTCCGCCACGTCCGCATACACAATATTATACATAACTTTTACGTTTTGTCTAAAAAAAAGAAAACCCACTGAAATGAACCGTAATTATCTTCCCTATACTCTAGAGCAATTAGTCATTTTACAAACAGTGGCGAATGACGGCAGCTTTAAAAATGCAGCGCGTAGCTTATTTCTGACACAACCAGCAGTTAGTCTCCAGATTCAAAATTTAGAAAAACAATTAAAAACCACACTTTTTGATCGTACAAAAAAACAAATTGAATTAACCGAATCAGGTAACTTACTCGTACGTTATAGTAACCGGATTTTAACGCTGTGTGAAGAAAGTTCAAGAGCATTAGATGATTTAAATGAATTACAAAGTGGAAAATTAATTATCGGAGCGAGTCAAACTACGGGTACATATTTAATGCCAAAAATTATTGGATTATTTCGCCAAAAATACCCTAATATTAACGTGCAGTTAAATGTGGACTCTACTCGTAAAATTGCTTGGCATATAATGAACCGGCAAATAGATATTGGGATTGTAGGAGGGGAAATTCCTAAAGAATTGAAAAAAATTCTTGATATAACGCCTTATGTCGAAGACGAACTGGCGTTAATTGTTCCGCAATCCCACCCATTTGTAAAAACAGGAAGCATAAAAAAAGAAGATCTTTATAATTTAAAATTCATAACCTTAGATCCGCACTCTACTATTAGAACAGTTGTGGATGACACCCTCTCACAAAATGGGATTGATGTAACACGATTAAAAGTGGAAATGGAATTAAATTCTATTGAAGCGATAAAAAATGCTGTTCAATCGGGGTTAGGGGCCGCTTTTGTATCTGTATCCGCAATAACAAAAGAATTAGAATTAAATCTTCTGAGTTGTGTCAAAATCGAAGATATGAAAATAAAACGCATGCTCTGTATAATTCTTAACCCCAATAGGTATAAGACTAAAGCATCTGAAAATTTCACAAATGAAATTTTAACATTGTTTTAAGATTAAAAATACTCATTTAAATTTTTTAAAATTGCATTGTAAATTGACTCTAGACAAAATTAGCTTTAATGTATTAAGAGTAACGTTTTTAAAAACTACTAAAAATGAAATACGCTGTTATCGAAATCGGTGGAAAACAACTGCTGGTTGAGGAAGGTAAGTACTATGCTACTAATCGTTTACCTCACAAAGCAGGAAGTTCTTTATCATTACAACGTATCCTACTTTGTAACGATAAAGGGCGACGACTTGTTGGTCACCCTTATATAGAAAATTTAGAATCAGTTGAAATAAAAGCAACTGTACTTGAGCATTTTAAAGATTCAAAAATTACAGTCTTTAAAATGAAACCAAAGAAGAAAACACGTTGGACTAAAGGTCATAGACAAGCTCAAACGCGTATAATGATTGATAAAATAGAAACTAAACCGAACTAAATATGGCACATAAAAAGGGAGCGGGAAGTACAAAAAATGGGCGTGACTCAAATGCTAAACGTCTGGGAATTAAATGTTGTGGTGGACAATACGTAACATCAGGCAACATCCTAATGCGTCAACGCAGCTTAAAAATTAAACCCGGATTAAATGTCGGTTGTGGGCGTGATTATACTCTGTATGCATTAAGTGACGGATATGTAAAATTTGAGTCAACTCAAACACCGCTTAAAAAATTTAAAAAAGTAAATATCGTAATTTAAAAAACTATTTTTAATAGTTTTTTAAATTACAAAAGAATTTTTTTCATATTAAGAAAAATAAACAAGTGGTTATATTTTATTCAGGTAATAAAGTTGAAAAAAGTTAAAATTATTAACTTAACCAACCATAACTGTGTAAACCTTTACCTAAAAAGTTAACACCTAAATAACAAACCCAAACGACGAAAAAACCAAGGGAGCCTAAGAAAGCCGCTTTTTGGCCTTGCCAGTTTTTTGTTAGACGCGCATGAATATAAGATGCGAACACAATCCAAGTGATTAAAGCCCACGTTTCTTTTGGATCCCAACTCCAATAAGAGCCCCATGCTTCATTTGCCCAAACAGCACCAGAAATAATCCCTAATGTTAAAGAAGGAAAACCAAGGCTAATTGTTCGATAACTCCAGTTATCTAGATTGAATAAAAGTTTTTCTTTGCCTATATTAGACTTTGAACTTTCGTAATCGAGATTTTGCTCTAATTTTGGATCAAGTACAAGAGCACCACTAACATCCGAGCGTACAGTCAAATAGTTTTTCGTAGCAGTGGAAGAACCAAAACTTAAAATTAAAAACAAAATGGATAATAATGATCCTAATATCAATGTAGCATAGCTAACCATCATCATACTAACATGTAGCATTAACCAATTTGATTGTAGGGCAGGCACTAACGGAGCGGCCTTTTGCATTTCAACAGGCAAAACAGAAGTAGCAAAACCAATCAATAATAAATTCAACGGAGTAATAATCGAACCAATTATTTTACTTGAGGTCTTAATTTCCGAAATAAGTTGCACACTTGTCAAACACCACGTTAAAAATAGCAAAGACTCATATAGATTACTTAATGGGAAATAACCCTCTTTAATCCAGCGATATCCTAAAAATATAAATAGGAAAATATTCGCGGTAACAGTCGCACCTGTTGTAAACCAACGAATAATACTTGCATCTATTCGTATAGTCAAACTAACCCAATAACAGATCGTTGATAATACGAATAAACCAAATACAAAATTTATCAAAAAGTTCATACTAATTTATTTAATTAACTTATTTGATATTGTGTAACAATTTTAAAACGAAGAGTTTGCTTCAAATTAATAAGCAAGGCCTAAACTACGTGTAGTTTCTGCCCCTAAATAAACTCTAACACTTAAAAAATCGGTAGGACAAGCTGTTTCACAACGTTTACAGCCTACACAGTCTTCAGTACGAGGAGCCGAAGCAATTTGACCCGCACGACAACCATCCCAAGGAACCATTTCCAAAACATCAGTTGGACAAGCTCGTACACATTGTGTACAACCAATACAGGTATCGTAAATCTTAACAGAATGTGACATAATATCCGATAAAAAATAATTCTAGTATTACTCAAATTAATTATAATACTATATAGATAGTATATAGTAAGTTAGAAAAAATAAATCGCTAAAATTACATCGCAATCAAATTTTGATGGGAGATAAATGTACAAATACACTTCTGAACAAAAACTCACCAACTAAAATACTTTTAATAAAAACGGTGCTATACTCTTGTTTTTATAAAATATCTTTAATAAAATATAATCTGCAATTCAACATAATAACCCATTGATAAGAACTATGGCCAAAACTAAAGGAATCCGTGTTATAATAACACTTGAATGTACTGATTGTAGAACAAACACAAATAAGCGTTCGGCAGGTATTTCTAGATACACAACTATGAAAAATCGTCGAAATACACCCAACCGATTAGAAATAAAAAAATTCTGTCCAAATTGTAACCGCCACACTGTCCATAAAGAAATAAAATAAAATAGAGTATGTCTGAACAATTAACTACACCGACTAAAAAATTTGATTTCACAGATATCCAGACGCTAGCAGAGTACATGGATGACCAACAACGTATTTTACCACGACGTATTACAGAGCTATCAATTAAAAACCAACGTCAATTAACAAAAGCCGTTAAACGCGCGCGTCTACTTGGTCTTTTACCTTTTACAGTTCAAGCCGAATATTAATCACCCAACTACATAAAACAGTATTAAAATTTAAATGGGACGCTCACAACGTAACGATAACTTTATTGATAAAACCTTTACAATTTTAGCTGATATTTTGCTAAAGGTTTTTCCTGCGAGTAAGCAAGAAAAACAGGCTTTCTTTTATTACCGGGATGGGATGTCAGCTCAATCCGAAGGTGATTATGCAGAAGCATTAGAGAATTATTATGAAGCTTTGCAAATTGAAGAAGATCCTTATGACCGAAGCTATATTTTATACAACATTGGTTTAATCTATTCCAATAACGGTGAATACGTCCAAGCCTTGGAGTATTATCAACAAGCACTAGAATTAAATGCAAATTTACCGCAAGCATTGAATAATATTGCTGTAATTTATCATTATCAGGGCTCACAAGCAGCTGAAAAACAAAACACTGAAACATCAAAATCTTTATTTGATAAGGCAGGTGAGTATTGGCGACAAGCGATACGGTTAGCCCCAAATAATTATATTGAAGCCCAGAATTGGTTGAAAACAACCGGGCGTATGTCGTCTGATCTTTTATATTAATCTAACAGTTATTCGCGCATGATCATAGGAAGTAAACCGGTTTTCAATATTAGGGAGTAAAAATCTAAACTTAATTGGAAATATTGGATTCCTATCTTGCTGATAAAATAATGATTAAAGAAATAAAGACCAGGCGATGATTAAATCTTAGAACTGGTCAAAAACCGGAGAAAACGTATATTTTTTTTAACTTCATCCACTTACTCAAAAAATAGAATTGGCTCTAACAAAAAATTAATAAAAGCCATCGCCCGTATCTGTTTTAAATAAGTAAATTATGTCGTATAATAATTAATGTAATACACTTAAAAAATTCTTTGTGGTGATAACTGCCGAATTTTTTGAAACCCTGTTGATATTAAAAAAATAATTCTTAAAAAGCATATGCTGGAAGTTAGTACAAATGTGGGTAATGTAACCCAAATTATTGGACCCGTATTAGATATTGAGTTTACATCTGGTAAACTACCAAAAGTATACAACGCAATTGATATCACAATGGCCTCTGGTGCTGTTGTAGTTTGTGAAGTACAACAATTATTAGGTGATAATAAAGTTCGTGCCGTATCAATGAGCTCTACAGATGGTATGAAGCGTGGAATCGAAGCCGTTGATACCGGTTCACCTATTAGTGTTCCGGTAGGAGCACCGACATTAGGTCGTATCTTTAACATCTTAGGTCAACCTGTAGATGAAATGGGTCCAGTAGATTCTTCAGAAACATTACCAATTCACCGTGATGCCCCTGCATTTACGGAATTAGAAACTAAGCCTTCAGTATTCGAAACTGGTATTAAGGTAGTTGATTTATTAGCTCCTTACCGTCGTGGTGGTAAAATTGGTTTATTCGGTGGTGCTGGTGTAGGTAAAACTGTATTAATTATGGAATTAATTAATAACATTGCTAAAGCACATGGTGGAGTTTCTGTATTCGGTGGTGTAGGTGAACGTACACGTGAAGGAAACGATTTATACATGGAGATGAAGGAATCTGGCGTTATTAACGAAAATAACCTTCCAGAATCTAAAGTAGCTTTATGTTATGGTCAAATGAACGAACCTCCGGGTGCACGTATGCGTATCGGTTTAACAGCTTTAACAATGGCGGAGTATTTCCGTGATGTTAACAAGCAAGACGTATTATTATTCATTGATAATATTTTCCGATTTGTACAAGCTGGATCTGAAGTATCGGCTCTTTTAGGGCGTATGCCTTCTGCCGTAGGTTACCAACCAACTTTAGCAACAGAAATGGGTGCTTTACAGGAGCGTATTACCTCAACAACGCAAGGATCAATTACTTCAATTCAAGCCGTATACGTTCCTGCGGATGATTTAACTGACCCAGCACCAGCAACAACTTTTGCGCATTTAGATGCGACAACAGTTTTATCTCGTAACTTAGCAGCAAAAGGTATTTACCCTGCGGTAGACCCTTTAGATTCAACATCTACTATGCTTCAACCTGAGATTGTTGGTGATACACACTATGACACAGCGCAAAACGTTAAGAAAATTTTACAAAAGTACAAAGAGTTACAAGATATTATTGCAATTTTAGGTATTGATGAATTATCTGAAGATGATAAATTAGCAGTAGCACGTGCACGTAAAATTGAGCGTTTCTTATCACAACCTTTCTTCGTAGCAGAAGTATTCACAGGTTCACCTGGTAAGTACGTATCTTTAGCAGATTGTATTAAAGGTTTCAATATGATTTTAGACGGTGAGTTAGATGATCTTCCAGAGCAATCTTTCTACTTAGTTGGTGATATTGATGAAGCAATCTCAAAAGCTGAAAGTTTACAATAATCACAATTAAGGAGTTAAGATGAGTTTAAATGTTCGTATAATTACTCCTGAAAAAGTTTTTTTAACTAGTGAGACTGAACAAGTTGTATTACCGTCAATCACTGGCGGACTTGGAATTTTAGCGGGGCATGCGCCTTTAGTTACAATCCTAGAAGCTGGTGTATTACGTTACAAAAATAACGGTTCATGGACTCCAACAGTTTTGTACGGCGGTTTTGCTGAAGTTGAAAATAATCAAGTTACAGTTTTAGTAAACGGTGCAGAAGAAGTTGCGAGTTCAAGTAGTATCGAAGAGGTTGAAAAAGCTCTTGTTGATGCAACAGCAAATCTAGAAAAAGTAAAAGAAACGATTTCTGAAGACCGAAAGTTAAAACCAGAAATTTTAAAAGTTCAAATCGCAAAAGCGCGTTTTGAGGCTGTTAAAATGTTAAAAGGTTAACTTTTATTAGGAATAATTTTATTCATAACCGATATAAGAGGTATAGTGGATTTAAAAATTAAAGATAAAGATTTTCAATTTAGAAAACGAAATCTAAATTTGGATACTGATGCTTTAGAGTTGCCCATTTCTGAACATATTGAAGAAATGCGGCAACGCTCAGTGCAATTTCTATGCTTCGCGTGTTTTACAATAGGGATCATGTTTTTAAAAATTACCCCTATTGTAGAACTGCTAGAAGCACCCGTAGAAGGAATTAAGTTTATACAACTGTCGCCAGGAGAGTATTTTTTATCAACTGTCAAAATCTCTTTTTACGGTGGGTTACTTTTTAGTATCCCTTTTTTACTTAGTCAAATAATTTTTTATATTTTACCTGGCTTAACTAAATCGGAAAAAGGTATAATTTTACCGATTTTAGGAACTTCGTTAATATTATTTGGTATTGGGTTATTATTTGCGTATTATGTATTAATCCCAGCTGCCTTGAACTTTTTTATCGGTTATAGTAGTACGGTAATCGAACCATTGTGGTCATTTGATCAATACTTTGATTTTATACTCTTTTTATTTTATAGTACAGGATTGTCCTTCCAAGTCCCCATTTTACAAATTATTCTAGGCCTAGCGGGTATAGTTACGGGCAAGCAAATGTTGATGTCATGGAAATATGTTGTACTAGCCTCAACGATCGTGAGTGCTATATTAACACCATCTACCGATCCCGTGACCCAGCTTTGTTTGGCTGGTGCCATTATATTATTGTATCTAACCGGGGCGGGACTTTTAACTATCTATAAAGAATAAAAAAAATCAAAAAGCTCAAACAAAAAAGGTTAAAATAATAAAAAAGACGTAACGTTTTATAAAATAATTAAAAAACTGAAAAAGTTTTTAAAAGAAATGAAAAAACAATTTAAAACCCTTATTTGTTCGATAAGTGCTGCTTTCATGGTTTTTGGTAATCTTTTACCTGAAACTGCACAAGCATACCCAATCTATGCGCAACAAGCATATGCCAACCCGCGTGAAGCAAATGGACGTATTGCCTGTGCCAATTGTCATTTAGCACAAAAACCAACAGCTATTGAATCACCATCTGCTGTTTTGCCTGACACTGTATTTGAAGCCATTGTAAAAATTCCATATGACGTCAGTAAAAAACAATTAGTAGCAAGTGGTGACCGTGGTCCATTAAACGTTGGGGCAGTCGTTATATTACCTGATGGATTTAAATTAGCACCGCCTTCACGTGTACCAAGCGAAGTTAAGGCAAAAAACAAAGGTGTTTATATCTCTCCATACAGTTCAAAATCTGAGAATATTCTAGTGGTTGGTCCAATTCTAGGGGATAAAAATCGTGAAATTGCTTTCCCTGTTTTATCGCCAGATCCAGCAAAAGATCCGAAAGTAAAATTCTTAAAGTACCCTATCTACGTAGGTGCTAATCGTGGTCGTGGACAAATTAACCCAAATGGTGATAAATCAAATAACAACCCAGTTTTAGCAATTGCACCTGGTTTAATCTCTGCAGTCGATCAAGACGCGAAAAGTGGTTCTACTACTGTTGCAATTACAGCTCCGGATGGAACAATTACAGAACAAAAAATTTCTAAAGGTTTGAATGTTATCGCTAAGCCTGGGCAAGCTGTTACAAAAGATACTCTTTTAACAACGGACCCAAATATTGGTGGTTTTGGACAAGCTGAAACGGAAATCGTATTACAAAATCCAGATCGTATCATTGGTTACTTAGTATTCTGTTTAGCGGTTGTCTTATGTCAAATCTTCTTAGTAATTAAGAAGAAGCAATTTGAAAAAGTACAAGCTGCAGAAATGAATTTCTAAATTACTCTTAAAGCTGGCATTTTCAATGCCAGCTATACACTTTTAGGAAAATCGCAAAATGAAGCATACTTTATCTGTTTTAGTTGAGAACGAGTCGGGCGTTTTAACACGTATCGCAGGATTATTTGCCCGTCGAGGATTTAATATTGAAAGTCTTTCGGTAGGTCCTGCTGAGCAAAAAGACATATCCCGTATTACGATGGTAGTACCAGGGGACGATCGGACTATCGAACAACTAACAAAACAATTGTATAAGTTAATAAACGTACGAAAAGTACAAGACATAACCGCATTACCAAATGTTGGTCGTGAATTAATGCTTTTAAAAATTCGATTTACAGAAGAAACACGCTCTGAAATTATGGATATCGCCAAAGTGTTTAATGCAAAAATAGTTGACCTTTCAGCAAAATCATTAACTCTCGAAGTAACTGGTGAACCTACGAAGATTGTTGCATTGGAGCAACTTTTAGAAAAATTCGGGATTTTAGAAATTGCAAAAACAGGTAAAATAGCATTACTACGCCATTCGAATAATACTGCTACAATACAATATGTTGGTTAAATTAAAAAAATAGGAGAGGAGGGACTTGAACCCTCACGGCCGCAAAAGCCAACGGATTTTAAGTCCGTCGTGTCTACCATTCCACCACTCTCCCAAGACCAATATTAGGCGGCACCCAGATTCGAACTGGGGAATAAAGGATTTGCAATCCTCTGCCTTACCACTTAGCTATACCGCCATAGTACCATATAACTTAATAAAATTATATATACAATTGGTATTTTTATACAAGCTTTAATATCAGATTTATACTTTATTAAGAATAAAACTTAACTTGTTACTTGTATATAAACATTACTAGCTAAGAGTATGACTGTAAACAGACTGATTAATGGATTCAAAATTTTTGGGTTTTGATCAATATCCATGGCGGCTGTATTTACATTCGGTATTCGTGTCAATACTAATATAATAATAAATATATTAATTAAAAACAAGATTAAATTCATAAAAAACTAAACAAAAAGTTTGGTTAAGGTCTAATAAAGCACGCTTTTTTACCCGGCCTGAATCTTTAATAAAGCGAAACCAAGAGAAATGCCGACTAACGTCATTGCAAAACAAATAACTCCCGTTACAATAATTTCTTCCATCATAATTTTTTTACTTCTCCTAAATAAAATTAACATCATTCCCATAGTCTTCCATATGGGTTACAAAACAAAGTCAAAAAGTCTTAAAATCCGTTTCGTCCCCAAACAACTAATGAAAGTGAAAAAGTAAAAACAACCATTAAGCCTGCATAACCTAAGCTTATAATGTCCATATTTTTTATATTTATATAATTTTAGTTTAGCTATATCGCTAATTACATTATAACATAGAAAAGCCCAATAAGCCTTGCCGAAAAAAACCAAAAGTTATTTACCGACAAAATAAATTGTCGGTAAATAGATAAGATAGCATTACCTAATTAATTTGCTATAGGTTCTGGCGATTTATCAACAACCGCATCAGATGATTTAACATCTAATATAGGCGCTTCAGAACGATCCACGATAATCGTTAACTCTTTCTGATCATTTACGTCTACTAAAACTAAGCTATCAGGTTCAATAACCTCGCTTAATACAGTATTTGCTAATTTATCCTCTAATAACTTCATAATAGCACGACGCAATGGTCTCGCACCATAAACAGGGTCAAAACCTTCATCAATTAATAGATCTTTTGCACGAGGCGTAATATTTAAGGTAAATTGCTGTTCCTGTGTACGTGCACATAATTGTGCTAACATGATATCTGCAATTTGACTTAAATCCTGTTTTGTTAATTGTTGGAAAACGATAACCTCATCTAAACGATTTAAAAACTCTGGGCGGAAGAAACGTTTTAACTCTTCATTCACTAACTCAGCCATTCGACTGTATTGAGAATCCGTATTATCAGAATCTGGACTATCAAATCCTAAACCGCCGCCTGAAGTTGTACTTTGCTCAATAACTTTAGCTCCTACATTTGACGTTAAAATAATCATTGTATTTTTAAAGTCAATTGTACGACCTTTTGAATCCGTTAAACGACCATCTTCAAGAATTTGTAACAGAAGGTTAAACACATCGGGATGGGCTTTCTCGATCTCATCAAAAAGTACAACAGTATAAGGTTTACGACGAACTGCTTCTGTTAATTGTCCACCTTCACTATAACCAACATAACCTGGCGGTGATCCAATTAATTTCGCTACCGTATGTCGTTCCATATACTCGGACATATCTAAACGAACCATTGAATCCTCAGCACCGAAGAAGTATAAGGCTAATGCTTTTGTTAATTCAGTTTTACCTACTCCGGTTGGCCCCGAGAACATAAAACTTGCAATTGGACGATTAGGGTTTCGTAAACCAACACGTGCTCTACGAATCGCACGCGAGACAGCGGATACCGCTTGTTCTTGACCAATAATACGCGAATGTAAAGTGTCCTCCATTAAAAGCAATTTCTCAGACTCAGTCTTTGAAAGTTTATTTACTGGAATTCCAGTCCATGCCGCTACAACACCCGCAATATCTTCTTCACAAACAACAGAATCATACGTTGATGTTTCAGTTGGTGTAGAAACACGCTTAATAGTTGAAAGAATAATATTTAATTGTGCACGAATTTCGATTTCACGATCAAGAATATCAGCAGCTCGTTCAAAATCTTGTTCTCGAATTGCTGCTTCTTTCTCTTTCATAACATCACGCAATTCACGTTTTAAACCAGTTGCGGAGTCCGGTGTTCGTGTAGCACGTAAACGCACGCGTGCACTAGCTTCATCAATTAAATCAATAGCCTTATCAGGTAAAAAACGATCCGCAATATATTGCGCGCCCATTCTTGCTGCTGCTTCTAACGCGTCATCCCCAATTTTCAATCCATGATGACGTTCATAGCGCGCACGTAAACAACGTAAAATGTCAACCGTATCGTCGACTGATGGCTCATCAATTTGAACAGGTTGGAAACGACGCTCTAAAGCAGAATCTCGTTCAATATGCTTACGGTATTCTTCAACCGTCGTAGCACCTAAACATTGCAATTCACCTCGGGCTAAAGCTGGCTTTAAGATATTTGCAGCATCAACTGCGCCTTCTGCAGCACCTGCACCAATTAATGTATGAACTTCGTCAATAACTAGAATAATATTTTCAGAACTGCGTACTTCATCAACGATACGCTTTAAACGCTCCTCAAATTCTCCACGATATTTAGTACCTGCTAATAAAAGACCAACATCAAGACTAATAACTTGCTTATCATCTAATAATGCAGGAACATCACGCTCAACAATTCGTTGGGCTAAACCTTCCGCAACCGCAGTTTTACCTACACCAGGTTCACCAATTAAAACAGGATTGTTTTTACGTCGGCGAGCAAGAATTTGAATTACACGGCTAATTTCATCATCACGTCCTACTACTGGGTCTAAATTCCCATTAAAGGCCGATTCAGTTAGATTTGTCGTAAACTCTTCAATCGCAAGGCCGCCCATATCAAATAGTTCAGATTTTTCACCTGCAACAGCAGCTTCAATACTTTCGCCAATTTGAATTAAAAGTTCAGTACGTATTTGAGAAATAACTAGTCCTAATTGTTGAAGTACACGAACACCTACACCAACTTCTTCTTCTAAAAGAGCTAATAAGACATGTTCAGTTCCTATGTAACCGTGTCCTAAGTCGCGCGCTTCTTCGATTGCAATTTCTAATACGCGCTTTGCTCGTGGGGTAAATGGAATTTCAACAGCGACAAAACCAGAACCACGACCAATAATTCGTTCAACTTCAGTACGAGCTTCACGAAGAGTTACTCCAAAAGTACGTAGAACTTTATATGCAACTCCCCCGTTTTCTCCGATTAAACCTAATAAGATTTGTTCGGTACCAACGAAATTATGCCCTAAACGACGGGACTCTTCTTGAGAAAGCATTACTACTTTAATTGCTTTCTCGGTAAATCTTTCAAACATTAACATGTTTTGTGTTTTTCACTATCCTCTGGT